CTGAAAATTTGGATTCAGCATATTTTTGTACTTCTAAGTAGCCACAATTATTTTGTGTTTCGCACGTTAATGGTAGATATTCATGGTATAACCATAGTAAATCTTGAAATGTATCCAAACCAGTCTCTAATCGTCTTCACACTAAAGCTTGTTGCAAAGTTGCATCGAATTTTTTTACAGTCGTAGCATCATCACATCAGTCTAAAAGATGATTTTTTTCAAAACCATGGTGTGAAAAAATTTTTGATAATTTAAAAGATGCGGCAAAACAACCAGGCCAAGAATTTTATAGAAGTAGGACCATAAACTCCAATATCGCTGATATTACTTATAACTCAATAACAAAACCAGCAATTGGCCAGGTTCATAAAAATGGGCAAAGTATAATTTACCCAAACCTGTTTAATTTTATCTAAAATTAAACAGGTTTGAAAAAAAAATCAACAATTAAAAGTTTGATTTAAATTTCTTCAAGTTTTTCGTTCTGTAAATATTGAAAAAGTATTTCTTATATAAGAATTCGTACGTTTTTATCCATGTGTGATTTCCAATTAACAAAAAAAATAATATTAAAAGGTATTTTATACAGTTGGTTAAAGAATTGGAAGATGGTAATTTAATAGAATCTAATTCTAAAATTATTATGGATGGTTCTATCATTTCTGTAAATCAATTAACTACTCAAAACATTAGTGAAGGATTCATTATCTATGACTTACTAATCCATTGCTGGCTATACCGATAAGCACAAATAATCAGTTTGCTATATCCATAAACGGAAAAACTAAAACCAACTACTTTTCCTAGTGTTTCAAAAGGAATACAGCCAATTATCGTACTTGAAATCGGTCTCGGCATTATAAAACCAAGACCATCTGTATTAAAACCCAAAGATCTTATGTTTGGGTCTACAAATCGTTGTAATCTAGGAGGGATAGGTTTCCCTTCAAGTTGAAGAGCCGTTACATGCGCTTTATTACCTAACTGCATGAATGCAAATCCAAACGCTTCAGAAAGTGCGGCTGGACCTGATATTTGACATGTACGTGATACTACAGATAGGCTACCACTTACAACTGCGGAAGTTGAAAAGATTGTACTTACAGCATACAACGCTTTTGCTTTTTTATCAGTAGTTATACCATACTGCAATGCTGAACTACCTCCTGTATACACCCCCAGTCCTACAATCACTGAATTTCCAACCACACCAACATTTTCTTTAGCTACTGCCGTCAAGATCCGTGTATTATGAAGTGTTTCAGCTAAGTCCTCTGCTGATCCAACTAGTTTAACACCTCCAATATAAACTGTTTCCGCTACTATTTCTTCAATTGCTTGTTTTAATAAATCTCTAAAAAGCTGATCAATTGACATAAATTTTTTTTAAATAAAAATTTATATGCCAGGAAACTATACTGATCAAATAATAAGTGAAGTTGCTAGAATTGCTCGTGAACAAGGCTTAGAATACGGTAAAACTATAAAGGAAGCTCTTGAAACAGGCGAACTTACTCCGGGTAAGCACATAAATCTTGTTGTACCAATCGGAGACATTAAAATAGAAAGATTTTCATTATTGACGCGTGCTACTTTAGCATTCGGTACCCCTACAGCAGGTGTGGTTGGAAATTCAGTGATTATAGGAATGGGGATGTATACAGGAGGTAGTTCAGCATTGCAGTATGGTATAACTACTGATAAAAAAGCAAAAGCGTTGTATGCTGTAAGTACAGTCTTTTCAACTTCCGCAGTTATAAGTGGTGGCGTATCTGTAGCATCCCGTACATGTCAAATATCAGGTCCAGCCGCACTTTCTGAAGCGTTTGGATTTGCATTCATGCAGTTAGGTAATAAAGCTCATGTAACGGCTCTTCAACTTGAAGGGAAACCTATTCCTCCTAGATTACAAAGATTTGTAGACCCAAACATAAGACCTTTGGGTTTTAATACAGATGGTCTTGGTTTTATAATGCCGAGACCGATTTCAAGTACGATAATTGGCTGTATTCCTTTTGAAACACTAGGAAAAGTAGTTGGTTTTAGTCTTTCCGTTTATGGATATAGCAAACTGATTATTTGCGCTTATCGGTATAGCCAGCAATGGATTAGTAAGTACAAACAAAAACAAAAACGAAAAAAATATCATTTTCGTTTATTTAGACAACAAGCTATGTTTTTAATAGTTAGTATTCATCGTTGCCCGACTTTTCGCAAACCAAAAACTAGTTCTCTATTTTAATGCATTTTATTAATTATATTTTTATAAGCTTTAATTGAAACCCTAGATAAACTTATATAGAGTATATAACTTTATCTAGGGTTTTACTCTAAAGAAATTCACCCCTTTTGTTTTTTATCCTTTATTTTTTAACCCTTAACAAATTTATCTCTATATTCTATGCTCTAATTGAAGATTTAAATGCACCACAAGCAATTTTAAATCATTTTAGTTAAAATTTTGTATAGGAGGCAAAATTATGACTCAGAATAAACTATCTTTTCAATCTCAAAACTTAATCGTCGATTGGATTTCTTTTAAATTTCAACATTTAAGTAGGCCACGAAAAAAAGAGATAGCAAATTATCTTTCTGGAATCGGATTTAATTCTTATAAAATACCTGGAAAATTATCTAAACCAAATAAAGAATCTATTAAAGTTAATTCTGAAAATAAATTAGAAGTTTTCTTTGTTATTGACGCACCTCATTTGAAGAACAGTATTAATCTTCAATTTTCTGGATTGAATGCTAGAAAATTGTACAGTCTCATTAAAAACGAATCATTTTCCTGGGAACTTTTTTCTGATGCAACAATTGGTCGACTGGATCTGCATTATCGGCGCGAAAATAAAAAACACGATCTTAACTCAGTAAACGAGTTTCTTCAAAGTTGTTATGAAAAAATAAGACAAACGATTAAAACTGTTATTCTGGAAAAAAATCAACAAGGTTTTATATTAAAAACTGGAAACCGAAAGGGTAATCATTTTTCACGAATTTATGAACGAAAAGATTCTTTAAAATTTGAATATGAAATGAAAGGACAGTTTATTTCAAAAATTTTTACAATATTGAAAACAAAGAATTTAGAAGAACTAGAAAATCAATTAAGCAAACAATTTCTGTCTTATTTTGAAAAGTTATTGCCCTTGAATTACTATTACACTGATTGGTTAGTGGTGGAGCTAAGTCCTATCCGAAAACAAAAATTATCTTCTTTAAGTTTGAAAACGAACTACATACATAAATTTAGAACTTTAGGAAAATTAATTTATTTATTTTCAACAATTAAAAGAAAACGAAAAGGACAACTAAATAAACTAATTGATAAAAATCTAGTAGAAAAAAACTGATTGACGGTTATGAAACTATTTCGTTTTTAAAGAATGAATTTAAAAGTACAATTAATCAATTAAAAAGTGACAAAGATTATCAGTTATCATTCGAACCCGAAAAATTCGAAGGTTATTCAGGAAATGATTTAAAAGTATTTAATGATCAAACAAATTGGTATCCATGGCAATTATCAATTTATGAAAAATTATTTTTTAAAACAGGTGAAGTAAAACCACCTGTAGAAAGAGAAATTATAGCATTATACGATGAAAAAGGAAATGTAGGAAAAAGTTCATTCTTTAAATATTTATTTTACAATCATTCAGAAGATATAGGAAGAATTACATATGGAAATGCCAGCCAATAAAGATCAAGCTTATTAAACATTGGAAGAAAAAAAATATATATAATTGATTTAGCTAGAAGTAAAGGTAGAAATGATAACGAACTTGACTTATTAGCTGCAATTGAAGATTTAAAAAATGGTTTAGTAACATCAACTATATATGGATCAGGAGAAACAATGTTAATGGATATACCACATATATTAGTTTCTTCAAATTATATTTTCGATCAATCAACATTAAGTGAAGATCGATGTAAAACATATAGTATAGAAAATAAAAAATTAATAGATATTACTAATAAAGCTAAAAAAGAACAATCAAGAGAACATGTCCAAAAGTAATAAAGGTCAGAATAATTTGTGGATTGCAGAAGTCTGGATAGCGGAGGAATTATTTTATTATGCACATGCATTCTTGTTTCCTCACTTGTTGAACCGCAAACTGACAAAGCATCAATTTGAAGTTCAATTTCATCTTATTAAAGTTTTTAGTTCAATTGATATAAGACGTTTTTAATTAAAGAATTTTTTCAGAATTATCCATCAACTATAACGAATCAGCAGAAAACAACTATGAAAAAATATTTCATTCAGTTAATTCAATTATTACACGACTCGGATTTAATAGAATCTAACTATAAAATTATTTTAGATAATACACGTTATTCGACTAATCAATTAACTTTAGACAATATTTCTGAAGAATTTATAGTGTATGAAAAATTAATGATTTAAAAATAAATTTAAAGTTAATTATTTTATCTTAACCTATTTGGTTTACATATGGGGTAAGACAGGAACATACAAATCTTTAAAACTAGTTAAAATTGCATATAGCTTATTATAGCAATGGTTTTTAGTACTAATGAGATAATGGAGAATTTTTAATAATTATCATAGATTATTCTGGGATTAGACTCAAGGGTCTGAATTAAAATGTCTTATTTTTATTTAAACTATAATTGCAATGCAACGTAATAAATTCTATAAACGCGGTCCATAGAGAATGATTCAATTAAATATTCAGAAAGAAACCTAACTAGTTGTTTAGAATTTAACTTAGAAGTAAATTTTTTTTCTATGAAACGATACATTGAACGCGAGCATTTAATTAAAAGTTTAGTGGAACGATAAATGGTGAAAACTGTCCCTCCTATCACAATGATTTCTGTATATGAAATATTTGATAAGAAATTTGAACAGCCACTATTTGCTAAAAAGCTAAGTCCTTTGTATCCGCCCACCTTTAAGAAAAGGGCTCCAAAACCATCTCCTAGCATCCCAGTTCTACTTAAACCGCAGTTGTTACAATACACTGCTAGTAAGGAACTTTCACTGTCCCAGTACCAAAACAAGCCATACTTAAAGCATAGAATGCTCTGGCAACTTTATTTTTTGCTTTGAAATAATTTTTCCCAGATTTTAATAGAATTACATCCCCACCAACAGCTAAACCTGTATTTCCTGCTGCCCATAACATAAGGAGAACCAAGTTTAGCAAGTATTTGAGATCGCAGAGGAATTTCATATTGAAAAATATCAGTAAGTTCAATTTCTACGTTTAAAGGTTGTTGATTTGATGGTATTTCTAAATTACCCGCTATAATCTCTGTAATTAACTTTTGATGTATCGTCTTACCTATTTTAACTCCATCGTTAAAAGTGGACGCGATTAATAGATCCTCAATTTCTGAATGGTTTGTCATAAAAAACTTGATTTAATATTTAGATATTTTTATTATATACAGATCTAAATATTAAATCAAGTTTTTTTGTGACAAAATATAAATATGCCTGAAAAATTAGAATTTATATACGCGAAGATGGTAGTAGCATTCCAGGAAGGGACTGACTACGTTCTTCCGGAATCGGTTATCATACTAATAAACGTTGTAGCTGATTTACCTAAATCGATACGGCAAGCCCAATTTCCTAATAAGTTTTTAAGATATAAAAATATTTATGACTTACAGATTAAACTCAAAGTTATCGAAACAATAAGTACAGTTTTTTTAGAAAAAGTATTTAATGTAGAAGTTTTTCTTGAACAATTTAATGTATCAACAAAAAAAAAGCAGCCATTAAAAGCATATTGTTAAAGTCTTTAGTCAGTTACAAATGGTTGGAATTATAAAGAACCATTATAGGTTAATCGAAAAATCCCAACAAATAGAATAAATTGATACATTAACACACTTATTAGTAGGGCAAGCTAATAGAATATATTTTGAAATTAAATAAAAAAATAACGGTTCTTATTTTAAAAAAGTATTATCATAACGGTTTAGAGTACGTAAAAAATGATCTGTTAAAAAAACAGATCATTTTTTAACGTTGTTTAACTAAGACATTAATTCAGCTATTTCTGTAGCATTGGTAATATTTCCACTAGTAACATTTCCCATATGCAACGTGTATTTACCCAAACGATTAAAGCTTCTGGCACCGAATGCCCCAAACCATCCTGCCATAGGTATGCCCGCAAATGAAGTTACTAGGGCTGTGCCTGAAGATGCAGCACCCATAACCCCGCATACGCAGCTTGCACCAAAGAAAACTTTCGCAACGGGGTTCGGCGAACAATAGAAATTAACTCCTGCACGACCAGCTGTACATAAGCTATCAGTACAGATAGCTGCATTACCTATAACAGGAACATTTTTGGTGATACCTGTAGTTATACCTGTTGCTGAATCAGCAAGAATATCCACAGCTGTGGGAAGTAAGTTGACCATACGTAAAGGATAATAAGAAAGTAATAATTTTTAAAAATCTGATAGTAATATAATAAATAATAATAAGATAATTGTCCATTTAAAAATTTAGCAATGATTCTTATAAAAGCTTAAAAAATTTTATATTTTATTTATAAAGCTTATATAATTGTAAGGTGGGACATTACAATTACAAATAAAAACTAGCTAAAATGAATATTAACATATTAAAAATTATTAAGAGGTATTATTATGACCTCATTAATAAGTATTACAATTGGGGTTGGTTTAAATTATCTTCCTAGCTCTAAAAGTCGTTTGATATTTATAATTAGTGAATTTCTGACTAGCGGTGTTATTTAATGTTAAATCCACTTATAAAACAAGTTCCAATAGTGAGGTCAAGCTTACGGTTTTACAAAAACTGCGATGAAAGTTTATAACTCAACATAGCCAGTCGAAGCAGTTAAAGTAGCCGCTATAGCAATCATAGACGATTGCGCCCCCACACAAATAAAATATCCTGTTAAATGTGGGATACTTCTTGCTCAAGTTGGACTGGCTATTTCAAGCGGTGGTAATTCTTGGGCAGTTGCGATGGAAATTGGTTCAGCTCGTCAAATTATTGATTAATGCAAATGAAAGACTTTGGGTTTTATAAGTCTTTCATTAATCTAAATTTTTTATCTTTTATTTTATCTTATTTTCAACTGAAATTACTAGCCATAGCTTCCGGATTGGCTACATCACACAGTTATTGAAAGATTCCAAAGATATTGAGTTTGTGAAACAAACCATTGGTCATAGAAAATTAGATACTACTTCGTCCTATGTCAATAAATTATCTGATCAAGAAAGACAAAAACGGATTTCTCAAATAGATTTAAATGAAATCAAAAGCCCTATTAAAGGGACTCTCAGTGCTCATTAAGAGCACTTAAGAGGGTTATGGGGGCTTAGGAGAATATTAAAATTTAAATATAAGCATTTAACAACCTACTAGATTCAAACAGGCTCCTATTAAAACTTCAGCGAATCGCTGCGTAAACGCTTTTTTACATACTAATTCAGCTGCTACAACTACACCAGCGGATACGGCTTCTGGTGTTGCTTTCTTAGCAAAGGTTTCTAGTGCCGATTTCTGACCCTGTCGAATAGCTTCACACAGAATTGGTTCTCGTATCATTTCAGGAGATTTTTCCATAACCGCTAGCGCCAATTTTTTTAAACTCATAATTTCTTCTGTTTCAGCTGCCGTGAATAATGTAATTTAAAAAGCACCTTTTAAAATACCTAAAGTGCCACCACATAAAGTATCGATACAAACTTCTTTGATCCAAGGCATAACTTTACCTTTAATTTTAATTTTAATTTTTTTAATAGATTGCAACTAAGGTGAAGGTGGTGTTGGCCCAGGTTGATTTGGCACCCACGGTTGATTTGAAACCGGTGAAGGTGACGTAGAACCACCTAATTTTCCACCTATAAAAAAAACAACCCCACACACTATAATATATCTCAATCCTTTCCCTATAAAAAAACCAATCTTTTCAGCATAAGTAAAAGCCGGTGAATTAAGATCAACCATAATAAGTTTTATAATTATTTTTAACTTTAACGTGCCACAATTTTATAATAACATATATCTTTTTAAAAAGCAACTTTTTTAATAATATTTTTTTAGTACAATGATAGATAGCTTATTATATTATTAATTCTGAAAATGTTTGTAGTTCAAATTTCAAAAGGCCGGCTACTTTTCGTGAATGAATATTGGGTCTTCATACCAGTTGTACTAGGGTTTAATTATTTACTTGCTCGTAAAAGAATTTCTCGTAAAAAACAAATTAAAGAGTTACAAAATTTACGAGAACAAGTTCAAAAATACAAGAGACAAGAGAAAATAATAGGAATAGTCTATTTAGCCTCAGGTTTAAGTGCAATTAGTAGTTTAAGTATCGTATCTTATATGTGTATGTTTCGGGGCGGTCAAAATGTTATTGACGTAGATTATCTAGATTGTGGTATTGAGATGGGTTTACGGTACGTAGATAATGACAGATTACGAAAAATAATTCACCATCTATATAAGCACAAAAGATAATATAATATATATTACGGCCTCAGCATTATGTCATGTCGCAAATCAATACGGTCAACAATTTATGGGATTTCCTATTGTGATCGGTGATTTTGGGCTAACTAGTCTATATCAAACAGTTCGAAAGCTGGTTGTAACTCTATTACTAGGAGGGGTTGGTCAACTTTATATTATAAGATGGGTGCAGGCCTTAGGGGGTGCTTTTGTACTAGCGACGTTGGGTTTGAAACTCGCGTTTACTAATCCAGATAAAATTTTAACAAGTCCAATTTCTGAAATCAGCTACAAAAACTTGAAACCAAGAATTGCTGATATGCCTGACGTCGTAAGCATAAACTGTCGAGATAAGATCAATATGCATAACCCAGTACAACAAAAGAGAGAATATTGGTTAGCCGATCAAGCGTTGTTAAATTCAAATTGTAAGTTAAAACTTACTGATATACCGGATGTAATTAATGCCGCTTCACATGATTTGAAATATAATGAAGTTGTTAATATGCAAGATGTAACTGGATTGAATCGCGTAGATTTCAGCGATATTTTAGATCTTGGACAGTCTGATAGTTATGTACCGAAATTTAAGGGGAAAACTGTAAATTTCTTAGACAAGTTTGGTGATCCAGAGATTATTTCTGAATCGGAGTGGTATACATCTGAACCGCCGGTTATAAAAAATAGATATTTAAGAGGTAGAACAAGAAATTAAACTTAATTTCTTGTTTTGAATCAATTAATCGTTTGCTTTTGTAAATCAAAATTATTTTATCTTTCCTATTTATTAGAAATTACCTCAATTTTAAACATACAATTTCATTAAGGGTAAAATATCTTTGTCAGACTACCACCTACCCTTCACCAGTATAAAAATGAACTTTTAGAAGGTATTTGATGTTGATATATACATTCTTGAAATTCCTAGTCAGATAATTCCTTAGTCTAACCAAAAGTAATGTCTAAGTTTCGATGACCAATGGTTTGTTTAACAACTTCAATATCTTTGGAATCTTTCTATAACTGGATAATATAACTAATTTTAAAACTGTGACTAGTAATATTAGGCTTGTCAGGGAGTTGGTCGGAAACCTGGCGCATGACCTTATTGACATCTTTAGTAATAGCAACAAGACTTAACGGTTTATTCTGCGAAGCGTCGGATGGAAAAATATAGGAATTTGGCTCTTTTATTCTAAAAATTAGTTCAAAATCGTTTTGTTGGTCCTAAATAAGTTTTTTCACTTTCTTCGTTCGAAAAGCTTCCTAATTGATAGGCACAAGTTTCTATGGATCAATAGCAATCAAATTTTTTTCCATGAGAGTTTGTAGTTGGTTAACCTTTAAAGGTAATAATTCATGGATCCGTATTCTTGTAACGGCTAAAATGGTTAGAGCCTTTTGTTTAATAATTTTATAAAACTGTTTTCCCCTAAATTCAGGAAATTGAACCTGGATAATTTTTTTTTGATAATAAATTTTCACAATAAAATAAACTTCGACTGAACTGTAAAAACTATTATTATTGTTTATCTCTTCTCTAGATTGATGAGAATTAAATCCTAAATTTTGAAAATAAAATGCTCAGTGGGGTATTTGAGGAGAAGTAATTCGCTTAATGCTGAAACTAATACAATCAAGTGAAAATAACTCCGTTTTAAACAATCCAAAATCGTAATAAGTGACCTACTTAAACAATTTTCTATAAATTTTAAAAAATATGAAAAAAAATGTATAATATAGTTTAGTAAAAGGAGGTATAAAACAGAGAAAATAAAAGATTTTAAATACACTGAAATTAGCAAAATGATAAAAAACAAGTTTTCAAGATTTGGACAACAATTCAAAAGAAAAGTGAGACTAAAACGACATATAAGTAAAAGAAAACGTCTAGGAAATTGGTGGAAACGTTTTAGAGCCTCATGGGTAATAATTGGGAGTGGCTCTTCAGTGCAGGTCGCTCTTCCTCTATTTTCCCCAACCACAACTATTACAAGATTACGTAGTCAAACTGATTTGTCGGTCAATAGACTGGACAACAAATATCGTATTAACATTTTTAATCCAGTAACAAATCAGCCTCAAATGTTGGATGTAACTAAGCGTGAATTAGAAGAAGCTCAAAAAATTGCTGTACAACTTTATCGAAATAATGTCAATTTTAAAAAAGTACTTGGACATGTTCAGGGTGGTGAATATGAATTGGTTACAACAGTATTGATAACATGGATGTGGATCATGTTTTTACAAAATGGGGGCATAGACGGGTTCATTATTCATGGTAATAAAGTATTTTTTTGGCCCAATCAAAATCGATATAGTGATCACCCAACGTTATCAAGATTTTCAGATTATTCACAATCTACGTATAGTAATAATGGCGATTCAACAATAACACGGCATGGATCAGTTCAAGCCAATCAGTTCATAAATGAGATGGGGGAAGTAGACATTGATAAAGGCTACAAAGAATTAAAGCAAAGAACAAAAGATTTAAATTTTGAATGCACGCAAAAACGATTCAATGAACTCTGCAAAAGGCCATTTCACCCTGATTACACATCCAATCCAAATCAAATTGAAATGATATGTGATAAAGAAGGTTTGCGAGAGGCACTTTCGGCTTTAGAAATGGAAGCAAAAGGGCAAATTGAACCAATCAAAAGACCAACGGTAGAAGAATATAAAAACTGTCCAAGTGATTTTGTTTTTATCAAACGAACTGCCACCGGTTATACTCATTTTGAGATCAAAAACTCAGTTAGTACAGAATCATTACAAGCAAAAGGGTATAATTCAAATTTGTACCAACACGGACGAAATATGAGTAAGAAGTGTCTGTGGCAAAAAACTCAATGGGAAAGAAAAAATTGCAAAACTTTATGTGCAATTGATTTTAACGATAGCGCTCTTAAAGAAAGAGGTGAAATATTAAAAGGTATTTATAGTGGAGCAAAAGTAAGCAATATACTGCAATTAAAGGATGTTGGTATTTTAATTACTAATTTAAAATATAATAACTAAATTACAAATCTTCAACACAAATGACGCTAAAACAGTATATTTCAAATTCAAAAAAAAATGTTGCCAAAAATATTTTAAATGAACGCTTCGTAAATGAACAAATTGCACATGAAAATCTAGGACAATTTAATTTTGGAAATAGTGTTTTTACGGACTGCTTTTTCGATGAAACTGCTTTTATTGGGAATCAATTTGTAAACGTTACTTTTCAAAATTGTATAATTAAAAAATCATCATTTTATAAAAATGCAATCACAGCATGTGTCTTCAATAACTGCAGTTTTCGCTCAGTGGTTTTCACTAAAGTTGATTTTACTAATGTTCAGTTTATTGACTGCAAATTTGAATTAACAAACTTAAGTGTCAATTCTTTTGCGCAATGTGAATTTGAAAATTTAAATTTAAAATTAGAAAAAAATTACTTAGAAACAAATCTAATTTTGGATGGTAAACTTACAAAATCTAATAAATCGTTTTTCATTTCTGAAGACAACAATTTTGAGCAAACATTGAAATTTTTTACTGAAAATTAAAATTGTCTTCAATTGAAAAAAGTTTTAATTATTATTATTAATCCATTTAAATATTTAAATGGATTAATAACTCCATAATGTATTGAATTTGGATCTAATAAATTTAATTCGAGAGTAATTTTAGAATTTATAGAATGACAACTCTCTATTAAGACAAATATGGAATCAATATAGATAAAAATTTTTTTGCTTTAACATTTAAGGAAACTTTTGTTTGCTTTGAATATACTATATTATTATAAGCTTTATTTCTTAAATCATTTTTCCACTTCTTACAAGGATAAATAGCAAAAGTTTGCGAACTATAAAATTTGTTCAGAAATTGATCACAAGGGATTTCGTCGTTAATAAATAACTTTAAAAGATAATGATATTTCATTCGCTGTTAGCAAAAAACTTGATCTGATAATAATATGTTATATTCTATTAATTAATTATATTTTTTGAAATTAAACTCTTTCAAATCTAAACCTTCTGTTTTACATTTATGTTTCTCAAAAAGCAATTGTAAATTATTGTTTTAGATTACGAATCATTTAAATTTGATAATAGATTTTTTAATAATTAAAGCGAATATTTTTATACAGTATAGTTAAATGTCTTCACAAAAACGATGATCGTCAAATAAAAAATAATTATCTTTATCAATCATATTCTTATTCAATAAATCCATTGGTCAATCTAACTTGGCTTTGCGCTCAATTAATTTTTTTTCTTTAGGTGGTAAGACCAAATTATCTATCTCTTCCATTTGATCTAAGAATGCATTATATTGAAGTAAATCGCTATTGCTTATTTTAAAAGGCGCGGGAATATTCTCGAATAATGTTTGTTTTTAATTGTACCAAATTCTACTTTGTTCAGCTTTAAGAGTAGCTTGTCGGAATAATCAATATAACTATAACGATCTTATCTTAACAACCAGATATGGTAAATGGTATATAACGGATTATATTCAAAGAACGCTACTCTCCTCGCTAAGTGATCTACAAAGTACAAAATTGGTTCTTTCAAACTATATGGCCTTACTTCTCAAACTACATCTATAAGATGGAGAGGCTTTTCAATAGCCGCAATTACTATTAACAAAATTTCACGGTTACTCATACCTGAGATATTAATAGCAAAATCACGAGCTAAATGGTTTTTTACGTATATATTGCTAAATAGACTAGCAAAACGAAGGTCGTAAAACTTTGTTTTCTATAATTGGTTTCATTCTGTAATATCGATTATAATATTCTGCATTACAAGTAAAACCTAAAAACTATAACTAATTAAAATTGAGACTATTTGGTCTTAAACCGCTTGAACACATTTCCGTGGAAGCAAGTAAACATATGGTTACCGTAATCCTGGATTATAATTTCACGCCTCTTGGATTGATTTCTGTACACTGAATAAACCTGAAATTCTGCCGCCTTGATAACCTAAAGCTGATTTTATTTGAAATGCATTAGCAAAATAAATCCGTCTGTTATCTAGCGATGTATCCAATATTGATTCTAGTGTTCGAGTTCCATCTTTAATCAAGTTCTAATCCATCACTAAAGGGTCGCAAGGTGCTTTAAATAAACGTTAAAAATCGAGATGAAATACACCCTTACTAACCGTAGTCACAATCTATTATAAACCTTTGTTTATAATTACTAAGCCACGGTATGAGCTATTTGTACATTTGCCTAAGATACTACTTTTTAATGTTTCGTCTTACAATACTTCTTTCAGTTCGATTTCTTTAATTCCTTCGAATTAAGTTTCTAATTTAATTTCGTCCCCTTTTAATGACAAAAAGTATAATTTATTATGATTAAATAATAAACAGTCTTAACAAGACATAGTTTCATTTCTTACCATATCTGCAATTTGAACAATATGTGTATCTGTATCAGTTTATTTATTATCTAAAATTATACTTGAATTAATTTGTGTAATCCAAACTATTGGAACAGCAACACTAGTTCTAGTAATAATCTTTTTAACATTAACTCAGTATTTTGAAATATCAAAACTTTGTGTTTCAAATTTTAAAATATTTTCTCCAGTTGCGATCTCTTTTTAACCGCTAACCCCAGATTTTAATCTTATTTGTAATTCATTTGGGAACACACTAAGTCTACTTTAAGAGTAGAAATAATAATCTTGAAAACAATTTGTTAATTTATTATAATAGGAAATAAATCCGGGATATAGCTCAGCTTGGTAGAGCACCTGCTTTGGGAGCAGGGGGTCGTAGGTTCAAATCCTACTATCCCGACTAACCTTTTTTTATTGTTTTTCATTTTTGAAATTAGTCAACCAGATTCATAACTAGTCTAAAATTGAATCATAACTGTATTTAATAATTCCAATTATGATTCAACAATAATAAAATTAAAAGTAATAATTTTTGTTTAACAATTAAAATATTACTTTTAATTGTTATGATTTAGTTTGACCTTTTATAAGACTATCTGTTAATAAATTCACGATTAATTTAATTGATCTTACTGCATCATCATTTCCTGGAATTGGAATGTCAATTAAATCTGGGTCACAATTTGTGTCTAAAATTGAAATAATTGGAATTCCTAATTTTCTACATTCAGCAATTGCTGTCATTTCTCGTTTTTGATCAATAACAATGGCCACGTCAGGCAATCTTGACATACTCTTTATGCCATCTAAATGTTTACGTAACTTTGTTAATTCTTTTCGACGTAAAGCTGCTTCTTTTTTTGTAAGTAATTCAAAAGTTCCTTCCGCTTCCTGCTTTTCTAAATCTTTTAATTTTTCAATTCGTTCTTTCATTGTGGTCCAATTAGTAAGCATTCCTCCTAGCCAACGATGATTTACATAAAATGAGTTTGAACGTTTGGCTTCTTGGGCAATTAATGTTGCTGCTTGTCGCTTCGTACCAATAAATAAAACTTTTTTATCGTCACGTGCTACTGATTCTAAGTACTTCATTGCCTCTTTTAGTAAAGTTGCCGATTGAATTAAATCTAAAATATGAATATTATTAACTTCACTATAAATATATGGAAACATTTTTGGATTCCAACGATGCGCTTTATGACCAAAATGAACACCAGCTTCTAATAATTTTGATAAGGTAATATCAGACATAACATTTTTAAATTACTAAGTTATAAAATATACAAATTTTTTTTTAATAATTTATCAAATTTTAGCTAATTTGTCTAGAATTTTCTGAAAGTTGTGATGAATTCACTAGAGAACCTTGACTAATTAATGAAGCTTTTTTAAAACAATTACGATAACTCAAAGATCCTGTTCCTGCTGGAATTAAATGACCAACAATAATATTCTCTTTTAACCCACGTAACCAATCAATTCGACCTTCAATAGCGGCTTTTGTAAGAACTCGAGTCGTTTCTTGGAAACTTGCAGCAGAAATGAAACTAGGATTATTTAAAGCTGCTTTCGTTATTCCAAGCAATAATGGCACATAATAAGCCACTTTTTTATTTTCTTTAGTTAAAATTTTATTAATATACTGAATATGATACAAATCAATTACTTCTCCAGGTAATAATGGACTATCCCCTTCAGAGGTTATTACAATTTTTGTTGTCATTTGTTTAATGATAATTTCTAAATGTTTATCATCAATTGATACACCTTGTGAGATATAAACCGATTGAACAGAATTTAAAATAAATAATTGAACTTTTTTAAAACTTCTTTGACTAGCCTCATAATTATTGGTTAATCGGGCATATTTAAATGAATTTGTTCGATCACATAAAAAAACTTTTAATAACCCATAATAATTAAATAATACTTTTACTAATTTATGTGGATTAATTTTTTCATTTTCTTTGATGGCTGTACCTACTTTTTGAAATTCAAAATTAATATCTAAACTTGTTTTTTGCGTTAACAAATTTTTCTTTTGACTTAATGGAATTCGCTTTATGAGTATATTTTTTTTGCGTGCTTCTAAAATCTCTTCAATTCTTGGTAGGCCTTGAACAATATCACCCGTAATTTCTTTTTCAAGATTTAATAATCCAAGGGTTTTACCAGCTTCAATAAATTCTCGATTTTTACAAAAAACACTATTTACTTCTTGTTCAAAATAATTTTCTGTAATTGATTGTAATCCAATAGCTTTTGCTACTTGATTAAACATAGGCAGTACATGTTCTTCAAGCTTTAAAAACATTAATTGGTTTAGATCTGAAGACAAATCAGATTCTCTATGATTATTAGAAATTAGTCCAGAATTTTGTAGTAAAATTGTCCTTTTTAATCTTCTATTTTTTATAACTTTTTTAACAACTACTAACTCTAAATCTTCTTCCTCGGTTAATTTTTCTAGTTTTTTTAAGTACTCGAAACGTTTTTTGAATACTTCTAAAAATTTAACTTGGTCAAAATTTCGATTACTTGGGTATAGAAACTTTTGTGAGTGACTATTTAAAGATTGATTATTAATTCTAAGTTGTTTTGAAAAGTGTGGAATAAGACAGCTATAAAGTTTGCCTTTATTTTTGACAAAAAATTTTGAAAACTCATATTTATCATTTTTGATTTTATTAAAAGGTCCGTGCATCGAAAATTGTAAAAAATCATAATAATTTACGAAAATATTTTGGTTTATTTTATTATTATTTTTTTTTGTAAATTGAGGAACAATTTTATATTGTAAATTATTTCTAAAAGTTAAATCATTAATTTTACAATTTGGAAAAAAATAGGGACGACCTTTTTGAACTGTCAAAAATGTTTTATTTTCAACAATTACTTTACCGGTTTTGCTAAAATTGGATTTACTTATAATAAAATCATTAACTTTTTTCTCAGGAACTTCGCTTTTTTTTATAGTAATACAATCATTATTTGAGATTAAAAAGATCTGTTTTTCATTTTGTTGTTTTACTTTGAATTTTACTATCTCAAGAGAATTTAATGTAAGCGTTTCCAAATATCCTAAAATATTATAATTACTAATAAATTGATTATTTTGTACTAAGAAACAAGGTTGAATATTTTGATTTCGTAACTGTGGGGTAATATAGTTATTAAGATTAAGTTTTTCAATAAAAGAAAACTCCACAGAATTTTTAGAAAAATTATTTAATAGCGTAATATGAATATTTTTCTTAAAGAAATTTTTTGTTTTAAAAAATAATAAATTATCAACTAAATTTACATTTCTTTGTCCATAAATTACTTGATTTGATTTATAACGACAGACATATGATGAGACAAAATTCAAATCAAATTGTGTCAAATTAGTTTGAATTCCATTCAGTGGATATGAAACAAGAAGTGGTAATTCATAAATTTGCAGTGGTCGTATTAAAATTGCACCATTATTTTTTGGTTCAATCGACTGACATAATGATAAAGTTGGAATTGAAACATTCGATAACAAAACTTCACCAGGATAATAAACTTTTTTTTCTATTTTCTTTTGTTTTTTACTTTTATAAATTAAACCCGATTTAATGGAAACTAATTGAATTTTCCCCTGATTCTTTTCTTTTTTATTAATAATACTATTAATAGTAATATAACCTGATGTTTTGGCGAAATGATCTGTTATAAATTCAAAACCGTTTGAAATAAAGTCACCATCTTTGACAAGTAGATCTGTTGCTTCACATTTTATTCGGTGACTTTCTTCACCCAACCAAATTATGTTTTTATATGGTCGCAATTGCAATTTTTTTAATCCATACTTTGCTCTCTTTTTTAGGGGTGGTTCTGAAAGGAACCAATTTATAAAATTTTTTTTTATACGTTTAATTTTTTTTAATTTATATTCTAATTTTTCTAATTTTTTTTTTAATCTTATTAATTTTTTTACTAATTTTTTTGATGGGGGGGTTTTAGTATTTAATGTTAATTCCAAATTTGATGGATATTTTTCTTTAATTTTTTCAATATTTTTATCGATTTGTTGTCGAACACGCTCTAGTTCTTTAAATATTGGATAATTATATTCTATCCAATAATAAACTCTTTTAAGCGGTAACTGTAGAGGAGAGAAGAAAATCACATTTTCAGAAGCCAAATTATCTCGAAAACGGCGAAAAGTCGTTCCACCTGTATGAGTCAGAAACGAATTTGTAATGAGAGAACCAAATTTTTCATTCCGAGTTACCTGTAGATAATTTGTGCTATATTGTTTTTCAATAGTTACAAAATACTTTAATTTATTAAAAGTTAAAATAAATTTTTTTGAATGGTTTGAAGAATTTAATTGCTCTAATTTTGAATTTGTTAGCGAATATTTATGGTTTAAAAGTTTTACAAAACCTTGATACAAACTTTCTTTATTATTAACAAATCTTACAATCCCTTTATAATGATTGATTACTTTTGTTCTAAAAATATAATTAAATTGATTTAATTTATAATCCGAGTAAAAATTCAAAAAAGAATTTCGAGGACTATTATATAATTGACCAGATAAAATCCAAATTAATTGATTATTATTTATTACATTAATTTTCTGCTTTAATTTTGGGATAAAAATTTCCCCACAAGCATCGCTTAAAATAGGTTTAATTTCTGTTTTAACCTGTTTATTTGTATTAATAATTTCACCAATAACTATATCTTTGCAAATATATTGGTTGTTTTTTGGAAATAAAATGGTATTCCGTGAAATAGGAATTTTAATTAAATCTTCCATTTTATTTTTGGGAATTATTACTAAAGAACCTGAATTTTTTGCTACTAAAACATCTTCCCCACGATTTGTTCGCAAAACAACAGTTTTTAGGTGTCGATAAAATTGAATAACTCCATTTATTGGACTAATAATTTGTTGACGTGCTTCGGAAGTAAAAATTCCACCAGTGTGAAATGTTCGCATAGTCAATTGTGTTCCTGGTTCTCCAATAGATTGACCAGCAAGAATTCCAATCGCTTCACCAATATCAACTAAGTTTTCTGTAGATAAATCCCAGCCATAACATTTTTGGCAAATAGAACGATATAGTTGACATGTTAATGGAGAACGAATCGAAAATTTATCTATGTTTTTTTCTTTAAATTTTTCAATTAATTCTGGTGTTACTTGCGTATTTTTTTGAACAATTAAATTAGATGTTTTATAATTTAGAACAGGTTTTGCTAATACACGTCCTAAAATTTTATTATAAATAACATTTGAATTCGAAAAACTTTTATTTGAAAATAAAAATGAATAATTACTGAAACAATCTTTTTCTCGAATAATAATATCCTGTGAAACATCAATTAACCGACGAGTTAAATAACCAGAATTTGCTGTTTTTAAAGCCGTATCTACAATGCCTTTTCGCGCTCCATATCCAGACATTAAATAATCAGTAATTGTTAGTCCTTCGCGAAAATTTTTTTTAATAGGCAAATTCATTATTTGACCACTTGGATCTGACATAAGACCTCGCATACCAACTAATTGTCTAACCTGTGATAAATTTCCACGAGCTCCTGAAAAAGCCATAATGTAAACTGAATTAAGAGGATCGTAGTTTTTAAAATAATAAATAATCTGATTTTTTAATGATTCACTTGTAAGACTCCATGTATCAATAATTTTTTGAAATCTTTCAACATTGGTAATTTTACCTTTTAAAAAAATTTTTTCAGAATTATGAATTTCAGAATTTGCTTTCTCAATCATTAAACTTTTTACAAAAGGAATTCGCAAATCTTCAATACTAATTGAGATGCCAGCTTGACTCGCATATTTAAATCCTAGATATTTTAGTTCATCTGCTAATAAACATGCTTGCATAGAATCATAATTTGTAAAACTCCAAGCTAATAATTGACGTAATTGTTTTTTACCAATTAAAGTATTTTGATAAGTATAAGTTTTCATAAAATAGAATTTGTTATTTGTGAATTATAAAAAGTTTAAAGTTTTTTGAATAGTATAATTTAAAATAACCCGACCTGTTGTTGTTTGGAGATATTGAGTAATTATTTCATTATTTGCGGTTTTTCGTATTTGTAAATTTTCGTAATACTCAATAAAACTATTATCTGATAAAATTATTTTTTTTTGATAATTTACTTGTTGGTAATTTAAATTCTTAAATCGAACCCAAATAGAAGTATGAATTTCAATTTTATTTTGATTATAAGCTAACATTACATCTTCTAAGCTTGAAAAATAATGATTTGAACCTAATAATCCTTGAATATTATTTACCGTTAAATAATAACAACCAAGAACCATATCTTGACTTGGCATAATAATTGGTTCCCCATTAGCTGGAGATAAAAAATTATATGGTGCTAACATTAACATATAACATTCTGCTTGTGCTTCTTTTGATAATGGAATATGAACTGCCATTTGATCACCATCAAAATCAGCATTAAAAGCTGAACAGACTAAAGGATGTAATTTAATTGCACGACCTTTTACTAAAATGGGCTCAAATGCTTGAATACCTAATCGATGCAAAGTAGGAGCACGATTTAGAAAAATTGGATGGTTTTTTAAAATAAGTTCTAAAACTGGTTTAATAATTAATTCCTCTTGTTGCATCAAATTTTTAGCAATTTTCATATTATTGGCTAAACCTTGATTAATTAATTCTCGAATAACGAACGGTTGAAAAAGTTCAATCGCCATCTCAAAAGGCAAACCACATTGGTTTAATTTTAAAGTTGGTCCAACAACAATTACGGAACGTCCTGAATAATCAACACGTTTTCCTAATAAATTTTGTCTAAAACGACCATGTTTTCCTTTAATAATATCGGATAATGATTTTAAAGGTCGATTATTAGCGCTTAACACTATTTTTCCTCGTTTTCCATTATCAATTAAAGTATCCACTGCTTCCTGCAATAAACGTTTTTCATTTCGGATAATTAATTGAGGAGCATCAATTTCTAATAACCGAAGCAATCGATTATTTCTTGTAATAATACGTCGATACAGTTCATTTAAATCTGATGTTGCAAATCGACCACCTTCTAATTGAATCATGGGTCGTAAAGCAGGAGGAATAACAGGTAAAATTGATAAAATCATCCATGAAGGACGTGAATCTGTTCCAACTAAATTTTCTAAAATTCGAATTCGTTTAATAGATTTTTGTCGTATTTTAAACAGTCGTTGTTGTTCCCATTTTCGAAACCAATGTGATAAATTATAAAATGATCTTTCTCGCTGTAGTACTTTTGTACATGTTAATACAAAACAACGTGTTCGAAAAATTTCAAAATTTAAATTAAGTTTTTCCAATTCACGTTTAATTAACGGAGCTCCAATTAAAAAACTGGGAGTTGATTTTACTAAGTATTGTGGTGCATGATATCGACGATCAAGTGGTTTAGAATATGGTTTTAATGGATAATTTGTATATCCTAACTCACGACTTCGACGATATTGTTGTAAATCCCAATGTAAACCATAAAATGAAATTTCATCTTCTGCAATAAAATATGCAAATGAAGCAAGTTTAAGGCGTTTAATTCTTTCATCCCATAAACTAATAATTGTTGAAGGAACTGGTGATAAAGATTTTGTGGAAAAGTCATTTTTTTCAAGCTGTTCATTAATTCGATAAGAGACATTAATATTGGGTAACATTTCTTTCACATCCGAATCTGACATAGTTTTTGATACCACAGAAATTTCGTTTTTAAATCTTTTAGTTATAGTTGACAAATCTTGATTAGTTGAATAAGTATTACATAAACTTTCATAACCTGGAGAAACTCCATGTAATCGTTTTTCATATTGATAAGCTGTATTTAATTGTTTTTCAAATTCTTCAACTTCTAAAAGAAGAGCCATATAGTTTGGTCGACTATTTATGTACCAAACATGTGTCACAGGATAAATTAAGTTAATATATCCCATTCTATGTCGTCTTACTCGTGATTCTGTTAATTCAACCCCACAACGTTCACAAATTAATCCTTCGTAACGAACTCGTTTATATTTACCACATGCACATTCTAAACTTTTGCTTGGTCCAAAAATCCGCTCACAGAATAACCCATCCATTTCAGGTTTAAATGTTCGATAATTAATTGTTTCAGATTTTTGAACTTCACCAACGAATTGACCATTTGGTAATTTTCTATTCGACCATTGTAAAATTCGAAATGGTGAAGCTAATTTTATTTTGATATAATTAAATTGTTCTACAGAGTTTTTCATAATTTTCAAAAAGAAATATCACTTATATTTGAAGTAGGTAAAAAAGTTTTTGAAAGAGCATTATATTTTTCCATTAGATTAATTTCAACTTCATATTTTTTAGCTGAATTAAATCTTTGAATTTGATATGTACTCATATCTAAACCAATTGAACGTAATTCTTGAACTAATACTTTAAACGATTCAGGAATTCCAAATGGAGGAAGTTGTTGACCTTTTACAATTGCATTTAATGTTTCATTTCGACCTTGCATATCATCAGATTTGATCGTCAAAATTTCCCTTAATGTAAAAGCTGCACCAAACCCTTCTAAAGCCCATACTTCCATTTCACCGAAACGCTGCCCACCCTGTTGAGCCTTTCCTCGTAAAGGCTGTTGAGTGATTAACGAATATGGTCCAGTTGCTCGTGAATGCATCTTATCATCAACGAGATGAATAAGTTTTAACATATAAGCATTACCAACGGTAATTGGATTTTCGAATTCTTTTCCAGTTCTACCATCAATTAATACCATTTTTCCAGGTGCATAAGGATTGAAAAGCCAACTTTTATTTTTTTTAATAGACGCTTGACGGAGTTTTTTATTGATTAAAATTCGTGATATATCTGATCCATACATTTCATCAAATGGTAAAATTTTAAATCGACAGTTTAATTTATCACCCGCTAATCCTAATAAACATTCATACAACTGTCCAACATTCATTCGGGAAGGAACTCCTAACGGATTAAGAAGAATATCAATTGGTGTTCCATCTGGTAAAAATGGCATATCTTGACGTGCTAAAATTCTTGAAATAATACCTTTATTTCCATGACGACCCGCTATCTTATCTCCAACTTTAATTTTACGAATTTGGGCAATAAATACATAAATTTTTTCAAACTTATATGTTAATTTTGTCTTACGATTAAATGCAACGGTTTCAATAACGCGACCTGATTCACCATGAGGCATTCGATAAGAATTATCTTTAATTCCTTTGGATTTAGCCCCAAAAATCGCGCGTAATAACTTTGATTCGGGTAATTGCTCAGAAATATTATTTGAAACAACTTTACCAACTAAAATATCACCAGACTTAACAAACGTACCAACAGTAACTATTCCATCCTCATTTAAATGTTTGATTTCGGATAATGTCAAATTTGGAATCATTTTCATAGTTTGTTCTGATATTTCTGGGCTTCGATTAATATCAATTTTATAACGTTCAATATGAATTGAGGTAAAAAGATCATTATAAACTAATCGTTCACTAATTAATATAGCATCTTCAAAATTATATCCTTGCCATGGCATATAAGCAACTAGAATATTTTGTCCTAATGCTAATTCACTACTTGTTATTGCTGGTCCGTCCGTAATCATTTGGCCAGATTTAATTTTTTCACCTTTCCAAACAATTGGACGTTGATTTATGCAGGTTTGTTGATTTGAACGTAAATATTTTTGCAGTTTATAAATCATTTTTTTATTGTCATTACTTTTAATAACAATTTTATTAGCTGTTACTAAACTAACAATACCTGACTCTTGAGCATTCAAAGTCATACCTGAATCAAGTGCAATTTGATTTTCTAAACCGGTTCCAACAATTGGTTTTTGTGGGAACATTAATGGAACTGACTGTCGCTGCATATTTGAACCCATTAAAGCACGATTCGCATCATCATGTTCAAAAAATGGTATTAGTGAGGCAGCAACTGAAACAACTTGAATTGTTGAAATAGATATAAAATCAACTTCTGAAGGTATAACATTAATAAAATCTTGTTGATAACGAACTGAAATAACATTTTTAGTTAAATAATTATTTTCATTTGTAGTAATATCGGCTGGCGCAATTTTGTATAAATCTTCAATTTCAGCTGTTAAATAAACTGGATTTCCAGTTTTTAACACTTTTCCATTTATAACTCGCCAAAATGGAGTCTCTAAAAAGCCAAGTTTATTGACACGCGCACATGTTGTCAATGATGCAATTAAACCGACATTTTGACCTTCTGGTGTTTCAATTGGACAAATTCGACCATAATGACTAGGATGAATATCACGCACCGAAAAACTTATGTGATCCCGGTTAAGACCTCCAGGCCCTAAGCCACTTACCCGACGTCGATGAGTTAATGAAGATAACGGATTTGTTTGATCAAGATATTGAGATAATTGACTAGATCCGAAAAACTCTCGAATAGTACCGTTTACCAAACTAAAACTTAAAATATAATTGGATTCAACACTATTGATTTGATTTTTTACAGTTCTCATTAATCTTTGAAATCCAATGCGAAATAGATTTTGTAATAATTCTCCAATTGATCGTATACGTTTATTTTTAAGATGATCGATGTCATCTTGAATAGATTTTGAAATTGTTAATGAAATTAATTTATCGACAATTGCAAAAATATCTTCATATGTAATTATTTGAATTTGATCATGGATTTTTAAATTTAGTCGATTATTAATTCTTAATCGTCCAATCTTTCCAATACGATAATAATTTGGATCAAAGATTTGTGAAAATTCTGAAATATTATCAAAAGACTTTAAATCAAAATCAAATCTTGGAATTGGTTGTTTAAAATGTTTTGAATTAATTAATAATGGTTGATTGAAGTAAAAGAAATCAGAAAAATGTAAATTTTGACAAATTTCTAAATCCGTTAATCCCATTTCTTTTAAAAGTAAAAGAATAGGTTTTTGCGTTAATTTATCTAATTGAATAATTAATTCGTCTTCTTGATTTTTAATCGGATATTTGTAACGATTAAGTTTAGTATTTTTCTGAAAATTAAACCGAATCCATGATCCATATTCCGGAATTAAAGTTGCTGTATATAATTCTTTTTCTGAAAACTTTGTATGATAGTTAGTTTTAATTTCATGATCTTTTTGATAAAGAAGTAATTTTGTTTTACTTTGTAAATATCGGTGCTGTTTGTTTAATTCAGATATATATTCTTCGATATTATTTGGACGAAAAAGTTCTTGATTTTTTAAACTATTTGAAAAATAAACAATGGGTCGAAAATTAGGCCATTTAATTAAGTGATTTAAATTTTTGATAGTTAATAATATTTTATTGATATTTTTCTTTAAAAATGAAAAATTCTGAATACTGAAAAGCCATTTTGTTGACTGTTCGGTAATTAATACAAGTTTTGAATTTAGTTGAAATTGAACTGCTAATTGAGAATTAAGGATAACTTTACTATAAATTTGAATGAGTTTTTGAATTTGAGAGTTTGATAATTGTGATTCATTATTAAATTTTAGTGCTTCATTTGATGAAGAAAAACTAATTGAATTATTTATAAGAATTTTATATTTTAGTAAAGTTTGGACTAAAAAGTGAAAATATTTAAATAAAAGGATAATATGAGTATCTAAAGAATTAATTTTTAAATTAGTTGAATTATTTTTTTTAGTTAACCATTTAAAAAATAAGAAAAGTAATTTCGATTTTGTTGGATTAGTAATATTTTGTCGAGTTAAATGATAAAACTTAAAACACTTTAAAAAAGAATATGACGATAAGCTCAAAAAATTTTTTAAAAGTTCTAAAGAATAAGAATAAATGGATCTCGAAGACCAAATTATGTTAGACTTTGGGTAATTTGTTGTTAAATAATTCATAATCTTATCATCTGAATCATCTAGATTTATGATTAGTTCATTGCGTTCAGGTTGGGGAAAAAAAAAGTCAAATTCTGAAATATGAGCTGTACCAGATGGCAAAAATGTTCGAAGTTTTCGAAATTCGTTTGGTAATTTTTGTCGAAAATTATTATGAACTTTTTGATTTTTATTCTTTTCAAAATAAACACCTGGACTTCTAATGATTTGACTTACAATAACACGCTCACAGCCATTAATAATAAATGTTGCATACGTTGTCATCAACGGTAGTGTAATAACTGGAAATTGTTTTTGAAAATGAACTTCATTTTCTAAATGATGTCTCACTTCGATTGGAATTACTAATTGAGCTCGATAGTTTCCACTATATTTTCTAGCAATTACTAAACTATAAGGTGGTTTTATTAATGTATATTCTTCACTGAATATTAAGTATTCTGTAGTTTGACTAAAATCATAAATTTTTGAAAATAAAGTCAATTCTTCAGTCAAGCCATGTGTAATGAACCAACAAAAACTTACTCGTTGCATTGCAAGAAAATCAGGAAGAGCATTAATATAAGTAATATTTGTGTGCATATGATTTTGGCTTAAATTATAATTAAATAGAAAATTATTTTTTTACTGGGTTACTTTAATAATCTAGAATTAAGATATTAATGTATTTTAATACTACAATAACATCTTAATCTTATTACGTTAATTTTACATTATAATCATAGGTAATAAAATAGGTAAAGGATTTTAATATATGATAATTCAATTTTATAAGAATTTATATATTAAAAATGGTTATTTTAGTTTTATAGTTTTTAATATTTAGTGAGTTATTAAAAAAGTTTTCTAAAAACTACATAATGAATATAAATTGATACTATTTTTCTTAGCTATTGAAAAATATACTCACTTGTAACGTTAAATACTAAATTGTTTTACATTTAGCTAGTAACTCGAAGATAGTAAGCTAATCTCGATTTTTTTCTTGCTGCTGTATTTTTATGAAAGACCTTTTTTTTAGTTCCTTTATCAAGAAAACTATAAGTTGAATTTAAAATTGTTTGTAACTTTTTCTTCGATTCAAGTGTTTTTTCTGTTTTATCTATTTCTAGATTCTTAAAAAAAAGTTTTGTTAATGTACGAACAGAAGTTTTATAATAACAGTTTTCTAAACGATTGCGCTTATTGATGCCAATTCGTTTTTTAGCAGATTTATTATTGGCCATATTTTTTAAAATAATTGATTAAGTAATAGTTAAAATAAAATTATAATTGATAATTATAATGAAATCATTAAAAAATAGAAAGGTTTTTTAGTAAAAATTTTTTAATTTTGGATTAAACCTTGATAAGATAAAAATTTTTAGGCAATATAAATCATTAAAATTATTAAGTTCAAATATTTATGGCAAAAAATAAAGGCACTCGAATTTTAATTACCTTAGAATGTACAGAATGTCGTTCAAATTTAAATAAACGTTCTTCTGGTGTTTCAAGATATTCAACGCAAAAAAACCGTCGAAATAATCCTGAACGATTAGAATTAAAAAAATATTGTCCACATTGTAATAAAGCTACTCTACATAAAGAAATTAAATAACTTATGATTAGAAAAAAACAAAAAGTTTCACCAATTGGTTTAAATCAAAAAATCGATTATAAAGATATTGATTTATTAACATTATTTGTCACAGAACAAGGAAAAATTCTTCCACGTCGCGCAACCGGTGTGACAGTTCAACAACAACGAAAATTATCAAAAGCAATTAAACGAGCACGAGTATTATCATTATTTCCATTCGTGGCATCAAATTCAGTATAAATTCTAGAGTTATTATTTAATAAAATAATAACTCGTTCTCTTTGTTTTTACTTTAATTTAAGGAACAATTCATTTTATGGGCAATTTTATTGATAAAACATTTACAGTTATTGCTGATATCTTATTAAAAATTTTACCAGCAAGTAAGCAAGAAAAACAAGCATTTTCTTACTATCGAGCAGGAATGGCTGCTCAGGGAAAAGGTCGTTATGCCGAAGCTTTACAAAATTATTATGAAGCATTACAAGTTGAAGAAGACCCATATGATCGTAGTTATACATTGTATAATATTGGATTAATTTATGGTAATACAGGAAAATATACACAGGCATTAGAATTTTATCATCAAGCATTGGCATTAAATTCTAACCTTCCGCAAGCTTTAAATAATATTGCAGTCATATATCACTCACAAGCTTTACGTGCACAAACATTTGAAGATGATGAATATACAGAATTATCAAAAGAATTGTTTGATAAAGCTGCAGAGTATTGGATTCAAGCTTTAAAACTGGCACCAGATAATTATCCAGGGGCTCGAAATTGGTTAAAAGTTACGGGTCGATTACGTGAAACTGATTCATAATTAATTCAAGATTTTTTAATGTCCTAAAATTCCGTTCAAGAATTACCCTAAATTTGTGGTACAATAATAGCCAATTACTACATCTGTTAGATACTAACATCGCAGGTAGAAATTTGAAAGTATATTTATTCCAAGATATTTTAATATATTAAATCAAAATGGTAAAAACTAATTTAAATAAAGGTTACGTTACTCAAATTATTGGTCCTGTATTAGATATTAAATTTTCAGATGGAAATTTACCCCCAATATACAGTGCAATTAAAATTGAATTAGAAGATGGAAGTTCAACAATTGTTGAAGTTCAACAATTATTAGGGGATAATAAAGTTCGAGCAGTATCAATGCGTTCAACTGATGGTTTAAAACGTGGTGTTGAAGCTATCGATTTAGGTGCTCCCATTACCGTACCAGTTGGTACTCCAACATTAGGTCGAATTTTTAATGTAATTGGGGAACCAGTTGATGAGCAAGGAGACGTTTCATCGAATGAAACATTACCAATTCACAGAGACGCACCCGCATTTACAGAATTAGAAACTAAACCATCAATCTTTGAAACAGGGATCAAAGTAGTTGATTTATTAGCTCCATATCGTCGTGGTGGAAAAATTGGTTTATTTGGTGGTGCTGGAGTAGGGAAAACAGTATTAATTATGGAATTAATTAATAACATTGCAAAAGCACATGGTGGAGTATCTGTGTTTGGTGGTGTGGGTGAACGTACTCGTGAAGGAAATGATTTATACGAAGAGATGAAAGAATCTGGAGTAATTAATGAAAAGAATTTCTCAGAGTCAAAAGTAGCATTAGTATATGGTCAAATGAATGAACCACCGGGAGCACGTATGCGTGTAGGTTTAACAGCTTTAACAATGGCTGAGTATTTCCGCGATGTAAATAAACAAGATGTTTTATTATTTATTGATAATATTTTCCGTTTCACACAAGCTGGTTCAGAAGTATCAGCATTATTAGGTCGTATGCCTTCAGCAGTAGGATATCAGCCAACTTTAGCTACTGAAATGGGAGCTTTACAAGAACGAATTACTTCAACTACACAAGGTTCAATTACATCAATTCAAGCCGTTTATGTACCTGCTGATGATTTAACAGATCCAGCACCAGCAACAACATTTGCTCATTTAGATGCTACAACAGTGTTATCACGTAATTTAGCTGCAAAAGGTATTTATCCAGCTGTAGATCCATTAGATTCGACATCAACAATGTTACAGCCAGGAATTGTAAGCGCTATTCATTATGAAACTGCAGAAACAGTGAAAGAAACATTACAACGTTACAAAGAATTACAAGATATTATTGCAATTTTAGGTATTGATGAGTTATCAGAAGAAGATAGATTAACTGTTGCTCGTGCACGTAAAGTTGAACGATTCTTATCACAACCATTCTTTGTTGCTGAAATTTTCACAGGTTCGCCTGGTAAATATGTTAGTTTAGAAGACACAATCAAAGGTTTTACTATGGTTTTAGGTGGTGAATTAGATGATTTACCAGAACAAGCCTTTTACCTTGTAGGAAATATTGATGAAGCAATTGCAAAAGCAGAAACTCTAAAATAAGGAGTCAAATATATGGTTATGAACATTCGTGTCCTTACCCCAGATAGAGTCATCTGTTCAACAACAGCAGATGAAGTTGTTTTACCAGGCTTAACCGGTCAGGTAGGGGTATTAGATGGTCATGCAGCTCTAATTACCGCATTAGATACGGGGTTATTAAGAATCAAATTAGATGAAAAATGGACACCGATTATTTTATGCGGTGGTTTAGCCGAAATTGATCGGAACCGCGTAACAGTCTTAGTAAATGACGTTGAAGAACTTATTGATGTCGAATTAACTGAAGCAACGGAAGAATTAGAAAAAGCAACACTTGCTGTAGAAGAAGCAGAGACTAGTAAAGCTCGACTAGATGCTTCTGTAGAATTAAAAAAAGCAACAGCAAGATTAGAAGCTATGAATTACTTATCATAAAAACTTCTTCTGAAAGTCACCAACTATAATTTTATTAAAATTATAGTTGATAACTTTTGGAAATTATCAACTAGTATAACTTTATTTTTCTATATGCCAACAAATTCTAATTTTAATTTCACAAGTCATTCTATTGTCACACTAGAATTACCTTTTTCAGAACATGTGGAAGAATTACGTCAACGTCTTTTTCTAGTTGTTGGTATAATTTTAATATTTACATGTTTTGCATTCGTGGAAGTAAAAAGTCTAGTTAAAATTTTAGAACTTCCAATTCATAACGTAAAATTTTTTCAAATATCACCAGGTGAATATTTCATTTCAACAATAAAAATAGCATTTTATACAGGCTTACTTTTTTCAAGCCCCTTTATTATTGGTCAACTTATTTTATTTTTATTGCCCGGCTTAACAAAAAAAGAAACAAAAATTATTCTTCCGTTGTTAATTAGTTCATTACTTTTATTTGGTTTAGGATTAGCTTTTTCCTATTATACATTAATTCCAGCTGCACTTAATTTTTTCTTAAATTATAGTGAAGAAGTACTTGAACCATTTTGGTCATTTGATCAATATTTTGAGTTTCTTCTTGTTTTATTTTATAGTACAGGATTAGCATTTCAAATCCCTATTATCCAGATTTTAGTTGGGTTGTTAAACATTGTTTCACCAAAACAAATGTTAAGTGCTTGGAGATATGTGATCTTAATTTCAACCGTTCTCGGTGCAATATTAACTCCATCAACTGATCCACTAACACAATTATTATTGTCATTCGCAATACTATTGTTATATTTTTCAGGATTAGGAATCTTGTTTTTAATAAAAAACTAACTTATATTATAAAATATTAATACTTAATAAGTATACAGATTATGGCAACTAACAAGTTTTTTAAAAGTATTTTATTTGCTTCTACGATTGCTGTAAATGTTTTTGGCTTTTCTGTTCATGATTCATTAGCATATCCAGTTTTTGCACAGCAAAGTTATTCAAACCCTCGTGCAGCAAATGGAAAATTAGCTTGTGCCAATTGTCATTTAAATCAAAAAGCAATTGAAATTGAAGCACCACAAGCTGTTTTACCAAATTCAGTTTTTGAAGTAGAGATAAAATTACCTTATGATACAAGTAAACAACAAATTGGTGCAAATGGAAAAAAAGCCGATCTGAACGTTGGTGGTATTTTAATCCTACCAAAAGGTTTTAAACTAGCTTCAAAAAATCAAATCTCTGCAGAAGTTAAAGCAAAAAATAAAGGCGTATTTATTTCACCTTATAGTACAGAATTAGATAACATTTTTGTTGTTGGTCCAATCGCAGGTAAAACGCATCAGGAATTAATATTTCCAGTTGTTGCTCCTGATCCTGAGAAAAATTCTGAAATTAAATATTTAACTTATCCATTCTACGCAGGTGGAAACCGTGGACGTGGACAAGTTTATCCAACTGGTGAAAAAAGTAATATCAATACTTTTGGAGCAACTCAAGCTGGTCAGATTACAGAAATTACAACTTCTGAAAAAGGTGAATCAACAGTTATCATCGTGAATTCAAATGGTAATAAAACATCACAAATTGTTCCAGCAGGGTTAAATTTAATTGTTAAAACAGGTGATATTGTTCAAACTGATCAAGCCTTAAATATTGATCCAAATGTCGGTGGATTTGGGCAAGAAGAATCAGAGATTGTTTTACAAAATCCAATACGGATTGTAGGATACCTTGCGTTCTGCTTTTTTGCTTTATTAACACAAATTTTATTAGTTTTAAAGAAAAAACAATTTGAAAAAGTTCAAGCAGCTGAACTTAATTTTTAATTAAAAAATAAGGAATGACAATAAGATTTGTCATTCCTAAATCTTCTCAAAAATATGAAAAGTTAGTATAGTTCGTCTTCTTGATGAACTAAAATTGTACAATCTGATTTTGGATACGCGATACAAGTTAAAACAAAACCTGCTTCTACTTGATCATCATCTAAAAATGTTTGTTCTGATTGGTCAATTTCACCAGCTGTTACTTTACCAGCACAAGTTGAACATGCACCAGCACGACATGAATATGGTAATTCAATACCTTGTTCTTCAGCAGCATCTAAAACGAATACATCATCGTTACAATCGATTGTTGCATTAATATCATGTTCTTCACTTAATAATGTCACTTTGTAAGTAACCATATAACTCCTTATTATAAATAATTATAAAGTAAGTCTTAAACCAAGTTTAATATTACTTTACTACTATATATTATACTACTTAAATTTAAGATAAAGAAATTTTTTTTAATTTTATTTAAATGTTTGTTTTAAACGACTTGCTTTTCCTTTTAAATTTCTTAAATAATATAGTTTTGAGCGTCGTACTTTAGAAGAACGTAATACTGTAATTGAATCGATTTTTGGAGAGTAAATTAGAAAAATTCTTTCAATTCCGATACCTTGTAAAGTCTTTCGAACTGTTATAGTGGTATTAATTGAACTATTTTTTTTAGCAATAATTGTACCTTCATAAAATTGAACACGTTCTCTTTCTCCTTCAATAATCTTAACGCCAACTTTAACATTATCCCCAATTTGTAGATTAGGAATTTCTTTACTTTTAAAGTCTTTTTTTTCTTCTGTTGCTTTTGTTCTTTGGTTTTCTTCGAAATCCTGCAAAAATTTCGTTTCAACATTCTTTATTATTTTTTGAGTATTTAATTTAGCCATAAGGATTACTGATCAAAATTGTTTTTTATAGACAAGCTTACAATTAGATTTGAAAAAAAACAATATTTAAATTAAAATTCTGCATTCGACTGGGTTCGAACCAGTGCTGTTCCAGAGGAAAACGGATTATGAGTCCGGTGCCTTCGACCACTCGGCCACGAATGCAAATATGGAGCTGATGGGAATTGAACCCACGTCCATTTCAAATTAGTTTAACATATTCATTCACAGGCATAGTTCTAATGAACAAAATATACTTTTTTATTATTCTAAACTATTTACTCTACGAATGTTTAGTAAACAGTGACACAATAAAAATAATTTTCTAAACAGCAAATTTTAATAAATTTGGCTGGTTAACTTTGAAAATAGAGTTTACAAAAGTAAAAAATGATAAAATTATATTTTTAGCAGTTATTTTAAATATGTGTTTTTTTTTCGAAGAGTACACACTTCGACCTGATTCATATATTAATTAATCTAAAATGTCGAAACCAAAACAGCCCCACTTTGTCGTTGATTATAATCATACATAAGCATGAAGGGAATCGAACCCTTGACATTCAGAATCGGAATCTGATGCTCTATCCACTGAGCTACATGCTTATATTTTATGAATATTTTTAATTTTTGTAAATTCTAAATTTTTAAAGTATTATTAAAATTTTCAAAAAGTAAATTACTTTTTGAAAATTCTTGGGTTTTAGCAATTTAGAAGTAAATTTTACCCCCACCCCATTTTTCTGTAACAATTTTTGGTTGTAATAGAATATGACCAGCAATTGCATATAAATCATCATCAGTTACTGACCGCATACGTGGATATAAATCTGCACTTTTAATACTTGGATGTACTTCAGCAATCGATTCTAATCCATCATATGATGTTGGATTTTTTAAATAATCAACTAATGCATCAAGATTATCACGTCTTGGTGTTGCTAAGCTTAAAGCTTCAGGATCTAAACCAATATTTGGATTTGTTTTTGTAATTCCACCTGTGTGACATGCACCACATGTTGCATTAAATAAACGTTTCCCACGTTTAACTTGTTCAGGGGTTAAAACAACTGTTTTACCTGATCCATCTTTAACAACAGTTCTTGTAGCTTCATCTAAATCAATTGCTGAGGCTGTTGTTACAAAAAATCCAAAAATACCTACAAATAAAATAGAAACAATTTGTGAATACTTTTTAAGCATACGTTAAAAAAATTATTTACAAACTTGAAACCAAGATTTGGAATGAAATTAGTTAATCTTCTTCTTCATCTGTTAATTCTGAAAGGTTTTTCACAAAATAGCGTAAACGAATATTTTCCCACCCAACAACTAAAACAGTAATAATAATTAAAAATTGACTAAATAACAAAATCGGATCTAACCGCCAACCATGAACTATTAAAATACAACTATAAATAAGACTAACTGTTGCAAAAAAAATATCTTCATCACGAGCTAAGTCAGGTCTAGCATCTCGAAGAAAATATAAAATCGCAATTCCAATACTTATCATAATACCTAAAAAGACATTTGGACCTAAACTAACATTTACCATAATAATTCCCCTTTAATTTGAATGTTAATAAGTGAATAAAAAATCTAATTAAATTAACGCGAACGTGCCAAACAAACACGTGTGGTTTTTTAATTATTAAGCTCTTGTAACTCGATCACTTTTACTAATAATTACTAAAGCAATTAGAATAACAAGTACCACAATTCCGCCGGCAACTAAACTAGAGACAAAATTTGCTAATGAAGGTGTCATTTATAAAATTTCCTTTTATTTATAAATAAGTAATGAAATTAAAAATAGTAATATTAACTACAATATATATTATATCAAGTTTTTCTAAAAAATAGAAAAAATATGAAAAAAAATAATCAGAATAAAAATTTAATTATAAGAATTAACAAAAATGTTAATGCATTGCTAAAGATTAAAAGTTTTTAAGATTCTAATACCACCTTAACATTTTAGTTAAGTTAAAACCATTTAAAATCTAAAATAAATATATTTAACTGTTAATTAATTAATTTTTAATTAGTTAACACTAGATCTTGACGATGCCCAGAACCAGATTCGAACTGGTGACACGAGGATCTTCAATCCACTGCTCTACCAACTGAGCTATCCGGGCTACTCTGTACCAATATTATACAAAAACTATTGACTAATGTCAATATGAAATACTATTAAAACTCAATATATTAAATTTATATCGAATTTTAATAATGTTTAGTTAAATTAGGTAGTTTCAAACAACTTTATTCTATATAACATTTTAATTTATATGTTTCATTTTTTATCATAGTTCTCAAATTTGGTTAATTGTTCATTGAACAAAAGTTGCATATTACCTACTGGACCATTTCGTTGCTTTGCAATTGAAAGATTTATAATCGAAGAACCTGGACTTAGATTTGTTATTAAATTTTGATTACTTTTATATAACATTAAAACAAGATCAGCATCTTGTTCAATAGATCCACTATCTCTTAAATCTGATAACAATGGTTTTGGATCCATTCGACCATCAATTGTGCGACTTAACTGAGATAAAGCAATTATCGGAACATTAAATTCGCGAGCAATATTTTTTAATTCACGAGTAATAACTGAAATTTCTTGAGCTCGATTTGCATTTTTTACTAATGGTTCTTCCATCAATTGTAAATAATCAATAACAATTAATCCAATTTGTGAATAAGTTTTATTAAAATTTTTTACGGTTCGGCGAATATCTAAAGTAGTCAAATGTGGAGTGTCGTATAAATGCATAGGTACTTTTCCTAAAATTCGCATAATTAAATTAATTTTTTTCCAATCATCGTTGTTTAATAATCCTGTTTTAAATTTATTTTGATCTAAACGAGTTTCCATTGAAAGAAGTCGATACATTAACTGTTGAGCAGACATCTCTAAGCTAAAAAAAATAACTGGTAAACGAGTTTTTTTTAAGACATTTAAAACAAGATTCAGCCCGAATGCAGTTTTACCAACAGATGGTCGCCCAGCAAGAATAATCAATTCAGATCTTTGAAAGCCATCTGTATATGAATCAAGTTTGGCAAACCCTGATGGAATACCGGCTAATTCACCAGGTCGTTTTGTTTTTTGCCATAAATCTTCAATAATTTTATTTAATAATTCAGCGCTAGTTAAATTTTTATCTTGTCCATGAATCGTAGAAGTTAATTTCCGTATCTCGATATCAAGTCCAAGTAATTGTTCTTGAATCGGAAAATTCATTACAAATCCATTATCTACTGCTTTTAATCCAATTTTAATAATACAGCGACGGATATATTTTTGTTTTACAAGACGAATATAATCCATTAAATAAACTAATGTGGGAATTTCTTTTAAAAGTTCACCAAGAACTGTTAAACCACCGATATTATAACTTAATCCATAACATTGAATATAATCCGTTGTTGTTAAGAAATCAATTGCCAAATCTTGTTGATACATTTCAATAAAAATTTCATATAATCGTTGATGATTTTTAAAATAAAATGCATCCACTGGTAAATGTTCCAAGATAATTTCTAAAGTTTGGAAAGAAGTATCACAATGCACCAGTATACAGCTTAATAACGTTTTTTCTAATGTAAAACTGTGTGGCAATTGAACGTTTAAATTAAGTACATTCTCATATTCATTATAAACAAACAGTTGTTTTTTTGGTCGTTTCTTACCTTTAAAATTGTCTTTTTTTGATATGTTTGACGAGTCCATCATATTTTAAATTATTACATAAATTTTTTGTATAAACACCTAAAAGTGTTCAAAAATACGACAACTAATCTTGTAATTTATAGCTATTGTTTTGTATAATTATTAATTAGCGTCCTTAGTTCAGTTGGTAGAACGCTAGTCTCCAAAATTAGATGTCGAGGGTTCGAGTCCTTCAGGACGCGTTTCTCTTTTGAAAAGAGGTTACAACTGATATTAATTTCAATAGAATTTTTTAAATCAAAAGATTTTACTTGATAAAGTTATAATGAGTGTACCGTAATTTAGAAATTTTAACAAACTATAACTTAGAGTTTATGAATCTTATCTTGTAAATTATCATCTCAAATTTTTATGGCTAAAAAAATTACTGCATTAATTAAATTAGCTTTACCAGCAGGCAAAGCAACACCAGCACCACCTGTTGGGCCAGCTTTAGGACAACATGGTGTAAATATTGCTGCGTTTTGTAAGGAATATAATGCTCGAACAAATGATAAAGCTGGATTAGTAATTCCAGTTGAAATTTCTGTTTACGAAGATCGAAGTTATACATTTATTCTAAAGACCCCTCCGGCTTCGATATTACTTGTTAATGCAGCAAAAATTAAAGATAAAAAAGGATCACCAACTCCTAATCGAAAAAGTGTAGGTTCGGTTACAAGAGCACAATTAGAAGAAATTGCCAATATTAAGCTACCTGATTTGAATACGACTAAATTGGAAAGTGCTATGAAAATTGTTGAAGGAACTGCTCGAAACATGGGTATTTCTATTGTAGATTAAATTAACTTTAAATAAATTTTGAGTGGAGAAAGTTATGCGAAAATTATCGCGACGTCAAAAAGAAAATCTTGAAAAAACTAATAATAAAGTTTACTCGAGTTTAGATGAAGCAATTCAAATTTTAAAAGAAACAGCAACAGCTAAATTTGTTGAAAGTGTAGAACTTCATGCAAATTTAAATATTGATCCAAAGTATGCGGATCAACAATTACGAACAACTGTAACCTTACCCCATGGGGTAGGAAAACAAGTTCGAATTGCTGTTTTAACTAATGATGAAAATTTTGATGAAGCAAGAAAAGCGGGTGCAGATATTGTTGGAAACGATGAATTAATTGAAAATATGACGAAAGGAAATATTGATTTTGATTTATTAATTGCAACACCCAATATGATGCCAAAGCTTGCTAAACTTGGACGTGTTTTAGGTCCAAAAGGTTTAATGCCATCACCAAAATCAGGAACAGTAACTAGTACATTAGAAACTACGTTGATGGACTTTAAAAAAGGAAAATTTGAATATAAAGCTGATAAGACAGGAATTGTCCATGTTACAATTGGAAAAATCAGTTTTCCCCAAGATCAATTGATCGAAAATTTACAAGCTCTATATAATTCAATTGAAAAAAACCGTCCATCTGGGGTAAAAGGAAAATATTTTAAAAGTTTATCGATTTGTACAACAATGGGTCCGTCAATTAAATTAGACTTAAATAGTCTTTTATAAATGTGTTAAATTATTATTAACTATTCATATAAACTAAATTTAAAAATAAAAATTATTATGTCAGAAAAAATTAACCAAATCGTCGAAGATTTAAAAACTTTAACTTTACTAGAAGCAGCTGAATTAGTAACAAAAATTGAAGAAACATTTGGTGTAGATGCTTCAGCTGTAGCTGGTGGAACAATGGTAATGGCAACTGCGGCACCAACTGAAGATGTGGAAGAAAAAACAGAATACAATTTAATGTTAGATGAAGTTCCAGCGGATAAAAAGATTGCTGTCTTAAAAGTTGTTCGTGGAATTACAGGTCTTGGTTTGAAAGAAGCAAAAGAATTAGTAGAATCGGCACCAAAAGTTCTTCAAGAAGCTGTTGCAAAAGATGCGGCTGAAGATGCGAAAAAACAAATTGAAGATGCTGGTGGAAAAGCTTCTTTACAATAAATTAAAAACTTATTTTAATCTCTAATCGAGTATGGATCTTTGTTAGACATAGTCAAACAAAGAAAAAATTGCATAAGTTTACAAAGGATTAATAAAAGTTATTAAAGAACTAATAAAAATTATAATACTATAACAAATAATTCATTAATTGTTAGTATTTTTTTAGCTAAAAAATATTGACAATTAATGAATTATTTGTTATAGTATTATTGATAGTAATAATTTTGATTGTGATTCAAATAAATAAACTAGTAAAAATTCATGGATTTTTCGCGGAGTAGAGCAGCCTGGTAGCTCGTTGGGCTCATAACCCGAAGGTCAATGGTTCAAATCCATTCTCCGCTAGAAATTTTGATAATTTTAATAAAAAACTTTTTTTTTTATTAAAATTATATAGTGAACATTAAACATTTACAAAGTTTTACAGATGACATTAAATTTACAAACACCGTTTCCAACGTTTGGTGGAAGTACTGGAGGCTGGTTACGTGCAGCTGAAGTTGAAGAAAAATATGCTATCACTTGGACAAGTTCAAAAGAACAAATATTTGAAATGCCAACAGGTGGAGCAGCAATAATGCGTAATGGAGAGAATTTACTATACTTAGCTCGTAAAGAGCAATGTTTAGCGTTAGGTACTCAATTAAGAACGTTTAAAATTAACGACTATAAAATTTATCGAATTTTCCCAAGTGGAGAAGTTCAGTATTTACACCCCAAAGATGGTGTTTTTCCTGAAAAAGTAAATCCAGGACGTGTTTCTGTAAACAGTCGTGATTTTTCAATTGGAAAAAATCCAAATCCAGCTTCAATAAAATTTAGTGGAACAACTACATACGAAAGTTAATACAATCAAGATTAGTTATAAAAACTAATCTTTTTTTGGCGAGATGGCAGAGTTGGTCGATTGCGTCTGATTTGAAATCAGATGAACCTTTGCGGGTTCCGTGGGTTCGAATCCCACTCTCGCCTTTTAATTTTACAAGTTTGCTTAACAGTGTTAAAAAATGTAAAAATTATCTTATGAGTAAAGTTTACGATTGGTTTGAAGAACGATTAGAAGTTCAAGCAATTGCTGATGATATTTCTAGTAAATATGTTCCACCTCATGTGAATATTTTTTATTGTTTTGGTGGTCTTGTTCTAACTTGTTTTTTAATTCAAGTTGCGACAGGTTTTGCAATGACCTTTTACTACCGACCAAGTGTCGTTGATGCTTTTGCTTCAGTTGAATACATTATGACAAGTGTAAATTTCGGTTGGTTAATTCGTTCTTTACATCGTTGGTCAGCAAGTATGATGGTTCTAATGTTAGTCTTACATGTTTTCCGAGTATATTTAACTGGTGGATTCAAAAAACCGCGTGAGTTAACTTGGGTAACTGGAGTTATTTTATCAGTTGTAACTGTATCATTTGGAGTAACAGGCTATTCATTACCGTGGGATCAAGTAGGGTTCTGGGCTTGTAAAATTGTAACAGGTGTACCAGCGGCAGTTCCGATTGTTGGACCCCCATTAGTTTTAATTTTACGAGGAGGAGAAAGTGTAGGTCAAGCAACACTTACAAGATTCTATAGTGCTCATACATTTGTTTTACCTGTTGCAGCAGCAGTTTTAATGTTAACACATTTCTTAATGATTCGCAAACAAGGTATTTCAGGACCTTTATAATTTATTTAAAAACAAGATAATCGAAATAGCAGAAAATATTATGTCAGTAATTAAAAAACCAGATTTAACAGATCCAAAATTAAGAGCAAAATTAGCAAAAGGAATGGGTCATAATTATTATGGTGAACCCGCATGGCCAAATGATATTTTATACATCTTTCCATTAACAATGTTAGGTATTTTTGCATGTTGTGTTGGTTTATCAGTATTAGCACCAACTCAGCTAGGTGAACCAGCCGATCCATTTAATACACCATTAGAAATTTTACCAGAATGGTATTTTTTCCCAACATTTAATTTATTACGCGTATTACCAAATAAATTATTAGGTGTATTAGCTATGGCAGCTGTTCCAGTTGGCTTAGTAACTGTACCATTCATTGAAAATGTTAATAAATTCCAGAATCCATTCCGTCGTCCAATTGCAAGCTTACTATTTATTTTAGGCTTTTTTACAGCAGTTTGGTTAGGAATTGGAGCATGTTTACCTATTGATAAGGCAGTTTCTTTAGGTTTTTGGTAAAAATTAGTTTCAATGTAAATTTTTAAAAAACGACTAAAAATTTACATTGAAATTAATTTTTGTGACTTGCCAGTTGCAGATTACTAATCATTAATATGAACAGAACGATTAAAAACTCGTGGGATATAATATTTTATCTTTGTAATTTATAAAATTATTAAATGTCTTGTGAATACAAAGTGATAAGTAATTAATTAATTATCACTTTGAATGATATAAAATATTTATTTTTACGGGTAAAACGTTTCTAATCAAAAACTTTAAAACGTTATTATTAAGAATAAAAATGAAAAAGTAATTGCAAAAAACTGAAAAAAATTAAATAAAAAATACAAAGGTTTAATTTCAAACTTCCTTAAAATCTTAAAGGAAGTTTGAAAAAATCTTAGAGTTCTTCGTTTTTTACTTTAACCCTTATAGATTATTGGATAACTTCAGCATCTATAATAACATCTGGATTTTCAGCTATTTTGTCGATAAAATCTTTGAAGTAAACTGTCTTTCCTTTATTTATTTTAGTCTTTCTGGTGTGTATTATTTTTTGAATCTGTTCTGGAGTAGGATTTTCAATAAGTCCAAGCTCTTCTTTCATTCTCGATTTTATAAATTCTTCAAAAGTTTGATCTGATTGGGCATTGAAGTCTGGTACAAACGTGTTTTCTAAATTAGGAAACGGCTTCATTTCTATACCAGTAGTTGCTGGGACTTGCCCCTCCATAAAAAATGCTCGGAATGTTTGTTTTAATTCCTCATCGTCGAATATTTTATTAAGCAGCTTTTTAAACTTCGAATAATCTCTTTGATTTACAAGCTGCTGTGCAACACTTCGTATTAATAACATTGAAATTAATACTGGCGGAACAACTAAGCTTGCACCTGCTGAAAACCAAGAAAGGGTAAAACCTGTGGCACCGCCTGCAGTTGCTGTTATTACAATAACTTGAGTACTTAATCCCTCAGTTACCAACGAATAAGTAATGTCAATTCGACACTTATATAAAATAAGCTCCAGAATTAACCTACCATTTTTTAAAAAAAATTTAGCTACTCCTTTTAATTCTCTTTGTTTAAGAATGCAAGCTAGGCGTTCAACTAACGCTTTAATTTCTTGTGCCAACATCAAAACTTCATTAGACAACCCCTGATCTGATTGAAAATTTTCAAATTGCCCACCGCGTTTTCCTAAAGCGAATTTGTAAATCCTTTTTATTCTAATTTCCTTAGAATTGGAAATTGGGCTATCTGATTTTTTAATAATAGCTGATTTTTTAATAATGGAATTTTTTAATCGTTCCATCGCTTTCTTTTCCGATAAGTAATCTTTGAAATGCGAAGCTGCAATACTTCCAACAATAGCACTTAGTAACAAAATATCCACTGGATCCACTACCCACACGCGTAAAATTTTATTATAAAACATAGAACTCCTTTTTTGTGGTTAATTAAACGGCTATAATTTTTGAAAATTCTTCTATTACCAATTTTAAGAATCAACTCTTTTTAGTTCCGTTCAGAACTTATTCGCTTAATCTTGAGACGACTAAAATAACCTGAGAGTAACTCAGTTTCAAACAATCCAAAATCGTGATAAGTGATCTGATTCATAAAATTTGAATTATTGAATATTTGTTGTTTTTCTAATTTAAAATTTTGGACTTGACCGTCTTCTCATGAAGATAACAGAACATACATACGATTTTAATATAATTTTTAATCAATTAAATTAAAAAAGTGAAAATCTTAAGTACTAGATTAAAAAGATTTATCAAATTTTTTATTATATTTTAAAATTGGTGACAAAATTTTAGAAAGTTAAAAGTTCTATTAAAAAATAGAAACTATATTTAAATTATGGGGCGTAGTTTTATCTCTAAATAAAAAGATTAATTTAAGTTCGAAAACTTATTTTTTTACTAGTTTTATTAGTTCTTCTAATTATTAAACAAACGTAAAGGTTTTAAATTTATTCAATATATAACTAATATTTACTTTAAGATAATTTTATTTAGATCTAATTACGTATGTTTAAATATACGTAATTAAATATAAATAATTATTTTTGTTTTAATTTGAATTGATTATTATATCAAGAATAAAACAAATTGCTAAATAAAGAATAATTCCTACTGTCATTACGTTATCTAGAGCACGTTCTGTTTGACCAGGTGAACCAAACAAATTAGTTGTATTTGCAAAACTTGCAAGGCCCGCACTTTTTTCCGGAACTCGTAAAAGAATTAAAGCAATTAGTATTAAGCTAATGATCGCTGCAGGAATTTTGAGAAAAACTATTGATAATTTTAAAAAAAAGAGTTGCATAAAGTTAACAGGTTTTTAAAAATCTAAAGCATTATTTATTATTAATCTTCAAGCTCAAAGACTTCTTTAAAGATTTTGTTTACTTTATCACCTGAATCAATTGATTCTAATGGATCTTTTCGTAATCGATGACGTAAACATAATGTAATAATTTTTGAGATGTCTTCTATTGTTACTTTATCACGATTGTGATAAGCTGCATGAGCTCGTGCAGCACGATTCGTTACAATATCGCCTCGTAAACCATCTACATCTAAACGACTACAAACTTCTGAAATTTTAATTCTTAACTCATAATCAATTTCAACGGTTGGTAATAGTTGCTGAGCCTCAACAATCCGATCTCGTAATTCTTGTTGTTGCGATTCATAATTTTCAATCCAGATCATTGGAGATTGGTCAAATGATGTTCGTTCTTCTACGACTTTCACACGTAAAATTGGATCTTTAACAGTTCTAATTTCAGCATGCATACCAAATCTATCTAATAATTGAGGTCTTAATTCACCTTCTTCAGGGTTACCTGATCCAACTAAAACAAATCTAGCTGGATGGCGAATAGAAATTCCTTCTCGTTCAACTGTATTCCAACCTGACGCTGCAGAATCCAATAAAATGTCCACTAAATGATCATCTAATAAATTAACTTCATCAACATAAAGAATTCCCCGATTAGCTTTTGCTAATAATCCTGGTTCAAAAGCTTTAATACCTTCGGTTAATGCTTTTTCAATATCAATAGTCCCACAAACGCGATCTTCTGTTGCACCAAGTGGTAAATCAACCATTGGAATTTTAATCCATTCAGTTTTGATATCAGCGGGATTCTTTTGTATTATTGATTTAACTTCATTACTCATTAACTCTAAATTCGTTGGATGTGAATTAAATGGATCATCCGTAACAACTTCAATTTTTGGAAGTAAATCAGCAATCGCTCTGATCGTTGTTGACTTACCAGTTCCACGATCACCCATGATCATAACACCACCAATTTTTGGATCAATAACATTTAATTGTAGAGCAAGTTTCATTTCTTCTTGACCAACAATTGCTGTAAAAGGAAAAACTGGAGTAGTAAAATTTTTTAAATCGTCTTGTACCATAAGTTATAATTTTTAGTATTAAATATTTTATTTTAACCTTATTTTATATCTAGTAATTTGCTAGAGAAATACTAAGATTGTTATTGATAAAGTGCCGTACCTAAGCTAATAGCTAAAACAGCTGCTAATAATGCAATACATAATGCTGTATAAACTTGTGAATCATAAATCATAAAAACTCCTAACTGTTGTCAAATAAATTAGTTTAATTCTAAAAATAAATAGATGATAAATTATAACAAAAACGTTTTTTTTACTCTTACATATAATTATAAATTAAATTTCTGAAAATCAATAAATTTTATTAAAATTTCATTACCAACTGGATTTTGTTACCCCAGGTAATAGACATTGATGGGCCATTTCTCGAAAAACATGACGTGATAATCCAAAATCACGGAAAACTCCACGTGGTCGCCCTGTTTTCCAGCATCGATTACGAATTCTTGTTTTGGCACTATTACGTGGTAATTGTTGAATTTTTGAGTGGATTTCAAGTTTTCCAGTGAAACTTTTTTCGTTACTATAATCGTTTAATAAATTTTTTCGTTTAGAAGCATATCTTTTTTCTAAACGAATTCGTTTTTTTTCACGTTCAATCATACTTTTTTTTGCCATAAGAGTTTTGTTTGAGTATTAATTTAAATAAAAAGTTAAAAAATTATATATTTATAAAATTAGAAATAATTCCTATTAAAAAGTAGAATTAGTAATTGGTTGCTTTGTTTTAGCAAACACTTGAATAAGATAAACTATCTGAAGATAAATATAACGCTTTTTACTATTAAATTATTAACAATTAAAGTGTAAACTTATCTGATTATCTTATGATTAGAATACTTTTAAATTTTTGAAAAGTCAAGAATAATAAAGATTTTTAATGCACTTAATTTCTATTATCGAGAGTTTAATAGATTAAAGTGATTAATTTTTTTAATCTTTACTTATAATAATAAGTTAGCTAACTTTTATGTAGTTTAGTTGTAAGAAAGTCAAAAACCATAATTTATATTGAGGAATCTATTACTATGGCATTACCATGGTATCGTGTTCACACTGTTGTTTTAAATGATCCTGGACGATTAATCGCAGTACATTTAATGCACACAGCTTTAGTTGCAGGTTGGGCTGGATCAATGGCACTTTATGAACTAGCTGTTTTTGATCCTTCAGATCCTGTTTTAAATCCTATGTGGCGTCAAGGTATGTTTGTTATGCCTTTTATGACTCGTTTAGGGATTACAGATTCTTGGGGTGGATGGAGCATTACAGGTGAAAGTGTTTCAAATCCAGGGATTTGGAGTTTTGAAGGAGTAGCATTATCACATATTATTTTATCAGGGATGTGTTTCTTAGCTGCAATTTGGCATTGGGTTTACTGGGATTTAGAATTATTCCGTGATCCAAGAACTGGTGAACCAGCTTTAGATTTACCAAAAATCTTTGGTATTCATTTATTCTTATCAGGATTAGCATGTTTTGGGTTTGGAGCATTCCATGTAACTGGTTTATTTGGTCCTGGTATTTGGGTCTCAGATGCCTATGGTATTACAGGACGAGTTCAACCAGTAGCACCATCTTGGGGTGCTGATGGATTTAATCCATTTAATCCAGGTGGAATTGCTGCGCATCATATCGCAGCAGGTATTTTTGGGATTTTTGCTGGGGTTTTCCATTTAACTGTTCGTCCACCACAACGCTTATATCGTGCACTAAGAATGGGTAATATCGAAACAGTTTTATCAAGTAGTATTGCCGCAGTATTTTGGGCTGCATTTGTTACATCAGGAACAATGTGGTATGGTGCAGCTGCAACACCAATTGAATTATTTGGCCCAACTCGTTATCAATGGGATAGTGGTTATTTCCAACAAGAAATTGAACGACAAGTTGAAGCTTCGGTAGGTGAAGGTTTATCAGAAAGTCAAGCATGGTCACGAATTCCAGATAAATTAGCATTTTATGACTATATTGGTAATAATCCAGCAAAAGGTGGTTTATTCCGTGCAGGTCCAATGAATAAAGGTGATGGTATTGCGGAAGCTTGGTTAGGTCATCCAATTTTCCGTGATAAAGAAGGTCGTGAATTAACAGTACGACGTATGCCAGCATTCTTTGAAACATTCCCAGTTATTTTAGTTGATAAAGATGGAATTATTCGTGCTGATATTCCATTCCGCCGAGCAGAATCAAAATATAGTATCGAGCAAGTAGGTGTAACAGTTGATTTTTATGGTGGGAAATTAAATGGTCAAACCTTTAAAGATGCACCAACTGTTAAGAAATTTGCACGTAAAGCACAACTTGGAGAAGTTTTTGAATTTGATCGAACAAGTGTAGCATCAGATGGTGTATTTAGAAGTAGTCCACGTGGATGGTATACATTTGGTCACGCTAATTTTGCTTTATTATTCTTCTTTGGACACTTATGGCATGGTGGTCGAACAATTTTCCGTGATGTATTTACGGGTATTGGTGCAGAAGTTACAGAACAAGTTGAATTCGGTGCATTCCAAAAACTTGGTGATAAATCAACTAAAAAACAAGGTGCGGTTTAAGTTAAGCTGTAATTGATTTTTTTAATTTCTTCATATTTAAATATTAAATAGGATCACAAATAATGGAAGCTTTAGTTTATACATTTTTACTTATTGGTACTTTAATGGTAATTTTCTTTGCTGTATTTTTCAGAGATACACCTCGAATTCTTAGAAAATAAAACCAATTGAATTGGTTTTATTTTTTAATCTTCATGTTCTTCAAATGGATCACGTAAATTTTTAGATGTTGGTCCAAAAGCAGTATAAATAGAATATGTCGTAATTCCTAGAAGTAAACTTGATACAAAAATTACAATAATAGTTGCTGTTTCCATGGTATATATAAATTATGATTAACATCTTAATATTATATACCATAATAATAGAAAAATTAACTTATTAAAAATTTAAATATGGCATTACGAACAAGATTAGGTGAAATTTTACGCCCATTGAATGCTGAATATGGTAAAGTTGCACCAGGTTGGGGTACGACTCCAATTATGGGTGTAGTAATGGCAGCGTTCTTAGTTTTTTTATTAATTATTTTACAAATTTATAACTCATCACTAATCATTGAAAATGTTGATGTTGATTGGGCAAATGGTATTGTATAATAATATTAAAAATAATTTAGAAAAACGAATTCGTTTTTCTAAATTATAAAAATTACACAAATTAAATATATACATATCTCTATGGATATTATCAGTCTAGGTTGGGCCGGTTTAATGACTATGTTTACGTTTTCATTAGCATTAACTGTTTGGGCTCGAAATGGTTTTTAATTATTTAAACTCTTTATAGAATATTATGGAATTAGTCAGACAAATTTTTCCGTATGCAAGTCCAGAAATTGTTAGCACGGCAGTCATCTGTTTTTTCATGACTTTATTTGGTCTTTCTTTAGGATTTGCTTTGTTAAAAGTTCAAGGCGAATAATTCAATTATTTAATAATAATATTATTTATATTATTATTAAATTTTATAAATTAGAATGAGACATTATCACATGGCAAACTTATTTTTTTGATATTTTAACCTTAAACATATTTTTTAAAACTTATAAAATATACTTTAATTAAAAACTTTAGTATGTATCGATAAAAATTTTGATATTTGCTATTTTCAAAAATAAACATAAGATGTAGAACTAAGTCTAAGTATATAAATTTAAAACGGGACTGACGAGACTCGAACTCGCAACTTCCGCCGTGACAGGGCGGTGCTCTAACCAATTGAACTACAATCCCAATGTAAAGTTTCCAATTATATAAGGTAAAGAATAATGGAATTTAATAAAAATGTCAAATTTTTCATTCATATTTTATGAACAAAGGAGAAACAGGGATTCGAACCCTGGGTACAAAAAATTGTACGATAGATTAGCAATCTATTGCTTTCGACCACTCAGCCATTTCTCCTAAAATAAATAAATTTTAAATTCTAGAATTTAATGAAATAGATGGCTCTGGTGGGATTTGAACCTACGACCTTGGGCTTATGAATCCCCTGCTCTAACCACTGAGCTACAGAGCCTTATCTTATTTGCACTATAGCTAATTATACCATAATTTGTTTAAAAGAAAATTATCAGAAGAAGCATTATTAGCTTATTTTTTTATTACAGAAAAAGGATTTAAAATATCCAATAAATTTGTAACTATTGATTATATAATTGTAGTATTAAGATAATAATAATTATATTTTTATAAGATGAATGATTTTTGGAATAATATTTTACGTTACCCGCGATTTTTTATTAGTAGTCTAATTGGACTAATTTTAGTAATTATAACTCCTTTTCGCAACTTATTTAAAATTCCAAGATTACGACTAATTGTCATATTAATGATTGTCTTAATGATTGGACTTTTTTACTTTATTCTGACAAAAATGGTGGGACTTTAAATCTTTCAAGAAAAACAAATGAATTAAAATAACTTTTGAATTTTAGTGGGCCGGGTTGGATTCGAACCAACGTAGCAATACTGCAACGGATTTACAATCCGCCTCCTTTAACCACTCGGACACCGACCCCTTTATAAGCATAATGTTAACATATAAAAAATAAAAAAACAATATTTAAATAAATTCTAAATATTGACATTTAATTTGCTTTTTTGTATAAATATGTTTATACTGTATTGTAGATTATATAGAAAGGGTAATTAACTCAGTGGTAGAGTGTCTGCCTTACAAGCAGAAGGTCACAGGTTCAAATCCTGTATTACCCATATAATCTGTACTCTTCAGATAATTAAAGGGCCTATCGTCTAATGGATTAGGACAGGAACCTTCTAAGTTTCTAATGTAGGTTCAATTCCTACTAGGCCTATTTTCTCAGTGGCTACTTTTTAAAAATTAATTTAAGTATTGACAAAAAGTCTAAAATAATGTATTTTTAATTTTGCGAGTTTATATGGAAAATATTATAAATTTTTGACATAAAATGGCTGGTGTAGCTCAATGGTAGAGCAACGGATTTGTAATCCGTAGGTTGGGGGTTCAAGTCCCTTCACCAGCTATAATAACAATTATTTTGGAACATCTTATTTTTTAGTTCTAATTATATAATCATGCAATTTCCTATTAATTTTGTAATTTTTTTTCAATTATTCAAGATTTAAATATAGTTTTACTAATTTTAAGTGAGTTCTGAAACTGTGTTAAAATTAAATTAAATAATTACTATTAAATTAGAGGTAGAAATTTTTGTTTTTTTACGTTATCAGGTAAAATTTATATACAGTAACTAAATTGCATAAATTATATTAAATAATAGGATTGTTGGTTAATCTAATTAGAGAATTTTTTTATCAGATTAACTGCATTAGGATAACAATTAGTAAGTAAAAATTAAGTTATTAAATAAATAGAAAAATTTGAACAAGAGATAGATTTTATATATTTACTCTATCTCTTCTTTTTTATTATTTGTTTGGAAGAATTGTGTATTGTTTTACTAAGTCACGGAATTCGTTTCCGTTTAAAGTTTCAGAATCTAATAAACGTTCTACAATTAAATCAATAATTACACGATTATCTTGAATAATTCTTGTTGCTAATTGTTCACAATGATTAATAATTCTACAAACTTCACTATCAATACGATTTGACATTTCACCTTTAAAAATTTGTTCATTATTATTTGTTTCTAAAGCAATTGGTCCTAGACTTGACATTCCATAACGTGTAACCATTTGACGTGCAATATTTGTTACTTGCTGTAAATCATTGCTTGCTCCCGTCGTTACTTCTGTTTCACCAAAAATAACTCTTTCTGCTACTCGACCTCCTAATGTTGTAGAAATTCGGGCTAATAATTGTGCACGGGAAACTAACATTTGATCTTCTTCTGGTGCAAACCACGTTAATCCTTTAGCATTTCCTCTAGGAATTAATGTAACTTTTTCAACATCATCATGATTTTGTACTAATGAACCTACAATTGCATGCCCAACTTCATGATATGCAATTAACTTCTTATTTTTCGTATCTTCCATAGCTGATCCAGCAATTCCACCAATAATACGATCTACTGCTTCATTTACCTCATTTTTTGTAATTGTATTTTTCTTATAACGAGTTGCTAAAATTGCAGCTTCATTTAATAAATTCGCTAAATCTGCACCTGAAAAGCCTGGTGTGCGATTTGCAATTTGAACTAAAGAAACATCTTCTGCTAATGGTTTATTTCGAGCATGAACTTTTAAAATTCCAAGTCTTCCTAAACGATCTGGCAATCCAACTGTAATTTGGCGATCAAAACGACCTGGACGTAGTAATGCTGAATCTAAAATATCTACACGATTGGTTGCACCTACTACAATTACGCCTTTATTTTCTTTAAAGCCATCCATTTCCGTTAATAACTGGTTTAACGTTTGTTCTCGTTCATCATTACCACCACCAATACCAGCTCCCCGTTCTCTACCAACTGCATCGATTTCATCAATAAAAACAATACAAGGTGTATTTTCGGAAGCTTTTTTAAATAAATCGCGAATTCGTGCAGCACCAATCCCAATAAACATTTCAACAAATTCTGAACCTGCGACATTATAAAATGGAACATTTGCTTCATTTGCAATAGCTTTTGCTAATAAGGTTTTACCTGTTCCAGGAGGGCCAACTAGTAAAACACCTTTTGGTATTTTTGCACCAACTAAAGTATAACGTTCTGGTTCGCGTAAAAAGGAAACAATTTCTTCAAATTCCGCTTTCGCTTCATCAATTCCTGCAATATCATCAAAAGAAATTCCTGTTTCTGGCCGTTGATCATAGCGCGCTGGGGATTTTCCAAGATTCATAGGAGACATTCCAGAATTTTGTGAAAAATTCTCTGAATTTTGGAAAAAGAAAACTAAACCAGCAATAAACGCTAATGGTAAAATCAGATTACTTAAAATCGTTATTAAAAGACTTTTTCGTGGAAGAGGATGAGCATCAAAATCAATATTATATTCTTTTAATTTTTGAATTAATTGTGAGGCTCCAACTGGAATTTCAACACGAATTGCTTGTGGTCGATTTCCTAACTCAGGGCTTGAAGCTAAAACAATTGCGTTTCGATTATTGTCATATAAATCAACTTGTTTAACCCAGCCAAGTTCTAAATATTCCAAGAATCTTCCATATGTCATTCGTGAACTACTTGAAGTTGCTGTTATTTCGGTTTTCGGTGAATTATCTAATATAGTTTCAACATCGAAAACTTGAATACCTATAAAAAGACACGCTGTAACAAATAATCCAATAAGGATTTTTTGAATGAGATTTTTATCCATAAAAAATTTAAAGTTATTTAATTCTAATTTATAATTCTTAGTTACATATAGTATAGAAAATTGAGAATAGTGAAACCAACTTTTAAAAATAAAATGTTTGCTACATATTTTTTATTATTAAACGTTAACGATTCCGTTTGCATAAAGATAACATATATTTTAATAGTTTTCTACTTTTTATTTTTTAATACTCAATAAAAAGCCATAAAATTAAACAAGATTAAATTATGATGTAAAAAGTTTAAAGATACTAACTATTGCTAGTTTTATCTACTGAAAAATTTATTTTGGTTACAGTAAACTAAAAAAAATTATTCTTTTTCAAAGAAACTCAGAAAATATTTGTTTCTATTTTAAAAATAAATGGTCTAAATACTGCAATAACAGATATGATTAAAACAATAGTAACGATGTTAAATATTCAATGAATTGTTGATAAATGGCATAGTTATCCGCTTTTAATATAAACTTAAATAGGCTAATTCTTATTTATTATAAAAATTGTAATTGGTGGTATAGCAGTTCAAAATTAATTTGAATTGATTAATAATACTAATAAAACGAACCAAACATAAAACTAACTATAAAAATGTTAAAAAGTTTCCAGATTATGGAAACTTTTGTACAAAGATTAAGATTGCTTAAAATTAAACTTCAACTAATTCATCTAAGGCAAAGTTATTTGTATTAGTTCCACTATAATTAACGTTTTCAAAACGAACAACTACAGGATAACGAATTCCACTTTGATCGACTGTTGCTACTGTTCCTACCTGATTAAACCAATATGACTCCTTTCGAAGGATGCGAACTTCTGAACCACGTTTTACCATAATTGAGTAATTTGAAAATAATATTTTTAAAACTTTTAGTTAATATCGTAAATAATTATTGATATCACTAAATTATATTTTAAGTTAAAAGATTAATTTTAACAATAAAAATTTTAAATTTAATAAAATTATTTATTTCAGTAATTAAAAGATTGCGATGTTAAATGTCTATAAGTATTGTATTTTTTTATAGTTTAAATTTTTCTATTAAAAATTTCTGTTTATGAATAACTCAGTCCAAGTTGGAAAAATCGCCCCGAATTTTTTGACTGTTGGAATCTATAAAAATAGATTAGGAAAAATTCGATTGTCTGATTATCAGGGGAAAAAATATGTTCTTTTAGTATTTTATCCAGCAAATTTTACTTCGGTATCTCTTACCGAATTAATTCAATTAAGTGACCGAATTATAGAGTTTAGGCAATTGTCTACACAAATTCTAGCAATTTCTATAGATAGTCCATTTTCACATTTGCATTATTTATTATTACAGCCAAATCAGGGAGGATTAGCAGAATTACAGTATCCATTAGTGTCGGATTTGAATCAAACAATAACAAAGAATTATCATTTATTAACTAATGATGGTCTTTCTTTACCAGGAGCATTTATTATTGACAAAGAAGGTATTATTCAATATTATAGTGTTAATAACTTATTATGTGGAAGAAATATAGATGAATTACTTAGAGTTTTAAAATCAATTCAATATATTAAAGAAAATCCTGGTCAAGCATGTCCTGTTAATTGGAAAAATGGTGATCAAATATTATCTTCTCATCCCTTAAAAGCAAAAGCTTATTTTAAAACATTCTATTCTTATAAATCTGAATAAAAATTTATGCCAAAATTAAAAACACGAAAAGCTGCAGCAAAACGATATAAAATAACTGGAACAGACAATTTTTTACGTCGCCATGCTTATAAAGGCCATCTATTAATGAAGAAATCAAAAAAACAAAAGCGAAAATTATCGCAAGTTCTATGTGTTAGTCCAAATGACACAAGAGCTATTAAATTAATGTTACCCTATTAAACTATTAATACTTAAAAGAAAAACAAAATGGTAAGAGTCAAACGTGGAAATGTAGCTCGTAAACGTCGGAAAAAAATTCTGGCTACTGCTAGTGGCTATCGAGGTGCTCACTCTGTTCTATTTAGAGTTGCAAATCAACAAGTTATGAAAGCTTTACGCTATTCCTATATTGGGCGCAAACAAAAGAAACGCATTTTTCGAAGAATTTGGATTAGTCGAATTAACGCCGCTTCAAGATTAAATGGTATTTCATACAGCCAACTTATTCATAAATTTAAAATATCAAATATTGATTTAAATCGTAAAATGTTATCACAAATTGCTATTGTAGATACATCGACGTTTAAGTCTTTGTTAACTATTAATGATTAAAATTACCTAATTTAAATTTTCCTTAGAATTAAGGAGTAATTTAAATTAGAAACTTATCAATATTATTTCGTTTATGACTTTAAATTTAAAGAATGATTTTGAAAAATTAATTGAGAACCTACCATTTTTTTTGCAAGAAAAGCTTAAAAATCATAATTCTCAGGATCAACTTGTTGAAATTATTTTAGATTTAGGCAGGCGACCTGAAGCACGATTTAGCTATGGACCAGAATATATTTCACAAAAAATTATTTCTTGGCAAGACATCGACTATGTCACTAAACGTCTTAGTAAATTTAGTAATGAAAATCGAGCTGGAATTGAACGAACACTTCATAGAATTAGTTGTATTAGAAATCGACAATTTTTAATCACAGGTTTAACATGTAGAATTGGACGTTCCATATTTGGAACCGTTTCAATTATTCGTGATTTATTAGAATCTGAAAAATCAATTTTAATTTTAGGCAAACCAGGTGTAGGCAAAACAACTATTATTAGAGAAATGGCCCGAGTTTTAGCAAATGAAATGGAAAAAAGAGTTATTATCATTGATACGTCAAATGAAATTGCTGGTGATAGTGATATTTCACATTTTGGAATTGGGAGAGCACGACGAATGCAAGTCTCGAAAACAGAATTACAACATCATGTAATGATTGAGGCTGTTGAAAATCATATGCCACAAGTAATTATTATTGATGAGATTGGGACAGAATTAGAAGTTCTAGCAGCTCGAACAATTGCTGAGAAAGGCGTTCAATTAATTGGAACTACGCATGGAAATTGTTTAGAAAACTTAATTAAAAATCCACCTTTGGCGAATTTAGTAGGTGGAATTCAATATGTTACACTAAGTGATGATGAAGCAAAACGTCGAGGTACCCAAAAAAGTATACTAGAAAGAAAATCTTATCCTGCTTTTGAAATTATAATTGAAATTAATGAGCCTAATCTATGGACCATCCATGAAGACGTTGCTCTATCAGCGGATTCAGTTTTACGTGGTGATTTTTTAACTTATCAAACACGACAATTTGCAGTGAAAGAAAAGATGCGAATAAATTGTGAACAGGTCCTCTCTGCACAAAGTTCACTGACAAAAAGTCCAAATTTGCGAAATGATATTATGCAACCAGTACTATTAAACCAATGGCAACAGTTTAATCATATAAAAACGGATAAATTATTAAAAACAACTCCTAAAACTTTAGTAATTTATTCTTATTCAATAGCGACAAATCTTCTTCAAGAAGTTTTCTCAACAATTGGTGTAAAATTAATATTAACAACTGATTTCCGACAAGCAAGTTTAATAATTGGATTAAGTCACCATTTACAATATAATATTCAATTAAAACAATTCGCCTTAGAAAAAAAAATTCCCATTTATGTACTTAATCAAATTAGTATTTATAAATTATTAAAATTTGTTAAAACTATCCTTTAAATTTAGTGAGATTCCGCTAGCAAAATTTTAAAGTAAAAAGTAGAAATAATTAATAGTTTTGAAATATTTAATACAAGTTAATTTTTATGTCAAATGTATTTTTCATTTTAACATATTTTTAGTATATATGCTAGTTAAATTCTAGCATACATACTAAAAATTAATTTACTTTTTTGAGTAATATTAGTTAAAAAGTACTAATAGCTAAAAACTTAGATAATTTCTATTTAGAAACAAATCGTTATCTAATTAAATAATTCTTAAAGTTTTCTAAGCAAATTTACCTGACGTTGATGCAATTACAAATGCTGCATACGTTAAAATATACCCAACAGCGAAATGAACTAAACCAACTAAACGTGCTTGAACAATTGATAAAGCTACGGGTTTATCACGCCAGCGAACTAAGTTAGCAAGTGGTGTACGCTCATGTGCCCATACTAATGTTTCAATTAATTCTTGCCAGTAACCTCGCCAAGAAATTAAGAACATAAATCCTGTCGCCCAAATTAAGTGACCAAATAAGAACATCCAAGCCCAAACTGATAAATTATTCATACCAAATGGATTATAACCATTGATTAATGGTGATGAATTTAACCATAAATAGTCTCGTAACCATCCCATAATATAATTTGATGATTCATTAAATTGACCTGGATTACCACCCCAAATTGTCATATGTTTCCAATGCCAATAGAATGTTACCCAACCAATTGTGTTTAGCATCCAGAACATAGCTAAATAAAATGCATCCCATGCTGAAATATCACAAGTACCCCCACGGCCTGGACCGTCACACGGGAAGCTATAACCAAAGTCTTTTTTATCTGGCATTAATTTCGAACCACGAGCATCTAAAGCCCCTTTTACAAGAATTAATGCTGTGACGTGTAAGCCTAAAGCAATTGCATGGTGAACTAAAAAATCACCAGGACCAATTGTTAAAAATAAATCATTTTTATCGCTATTGATTGCTTCTAACCAACCTGGTAACCAGATTTGATTACCTGCAACAGTGGCAGGACTAGTCGATGAAGATAATAAAACATTGAATTCGTAAACTGCTTTACCTGATGCTGCTTGAATATATTCTGCAAAAACAGGTTCAAATAAAATCTGTTTTTCAGGTTGACCAAACGCAACAACTGTGTCATTATGAATGTACAAACCTAATGTGTGGAAACCTAAGAATAATGATGCCCAACTTAGATGTGAAATGATTGCTTCTTTATGTTCTAACATACGCGCTAAAACATTATTTTTATTTAATTCTGGATCATAATCACGAACAAAGAAAATTGCACCATGTGCAAATGCTCCAACCATTAGGAAACCAGCAATATATTGATGATGTGTGTATAATGCTGCCTCAGTTGTAAAGTCTTTTGATAAAAATGCATAAGGAGTTAAAGCATAAATATGTTGAGCTGTTAAAGATGTTGCTACACCTAAACTTGCTAATGCTAAACCTAATTGCATGTGTAATGAATTTGTAATAGTTTCAAATAATCCCACATGTCCAGCACCTAATCGACCTCCTGGAGGACGATGTGCATCTAAAATTTCTTTCATATTGTGCCCAATACCGAAATTAGTTCGATACATATGACCTGCAACAATAAAGACAACAGCAATTGCTAATTGATGATGGGCAATATCGCTCAACCATAATGATTGACTTTGTGGGTGAAAACCACCTAAAAATGTTAAAATTGCTGTTCCTGCACCTTCACTAGTTCCATAAACATGTGAAACACTATCTGGATTTTCCGCATAAATTGTCCAGTTTCCAGTAAAGAATGGAGTTAACCCTGCTGGATGTGGTGGAGTTGTTAAGAAATTGTCCCAACCAATATGTACACCACGCGAAGCAGGAATTGCTACGTGAACTAGATGTCCAGTCCAAGCTAATGAACTAACTCCTAATAAACCTGATAAATGATGATTTAATCGTGATTCATTATTTTTAAACCAAGATAGACTTGGGCGGAATTTTGGTTGTAAGTGTAACCAACCCGCAAATAATAATGTACACGATAATAGTAATAATCCTATTGAACCGAAGTATAATTCTTGATTTGTACGGAAGCCAATTGTATACCACCATTGATATACGCCCGAATACGCAATATTAACAGGATATGAGTTTCCTTTACTGAATGCTTTTAATGCCGATTCGCCAAAATGTGGATCCCAAATTGAATGTGCAATTGGTTTTACTTTTAACGGATTAGCGACCCATTTTTCAAAATTTCCTTGCCAAGCAACATGAAAAAGATTTCCAGAAGTCCATAAAAAAATAACAGCTAAATGACCAAAGTGTGAGGCAAAAATCTTTTGATATAAATTTTCCTCAGTCATACCGTCATGTGCTTCTAAATCATGAGCAGTTGCGATTCCATACCAAATTCGTCTTGTTGCTGGATCTTGTGCTAGGGCTTGGCTAAATTTTGGGAATTTAGTTGCCATAATGATAAAATACCTTATTTATATAAATTTTAATTGTGAATAAAAATATTAATTAGTGTTTTAATATTTTCTGTTACGATGAACGTAGACAAACTTTTCTCAATTATTTAACTAATTGATATTGCACGAGCTAAGAAGAATGACCAAGTTGTTCCAATACCACCTAATAAATAATGAGCTAATCCAACAGCACGACCTTGAGTAATACTTAATGCACGTGGTTGAATTGCTGGTGCAAAGTTTAATTTATTATGCGCCCAAACAATTGATTCAATTAATTCTTGCCAGTAACCCCGACCACTAAATAAGAACATTAAACTAAATGCCCAAATAAAGTGTGCGCCCAGGAATATTAAACCATATGCTGATGATGCAGAACCATATGATTGAATAACTTGTGAAGCTTGTGACCATAAGAAATCCCGTAACCAGCCATTAATTGTGATTGCACTTTTTGCAAAGTTACCACCTGTAATATGTGAAATACTACCATCTGGTGAAATTGTTCCCCAAACATCAGATTGCATTTTCCAACTGAAATGGAAAATTACTACTGAAATTGAATTATACATCCAGAATAATCCTAAGAAAACATGATCCCAACTTGAGCTTTGACATGTACCACCACGACCAGGTCCATCACATGGGAAACGGAAACCTAAGTTAGCTTTATCTGGAATTAATTTTGAACTTCGTGCATATAGGACACCTTTTAATAAAATTAAAACCGTTACGTGAATTGTAAATGCATGAATATGGTGAACCATAAAATCAGCGGTACCTAATTTAATAGGCATCATTGCAATTTTACCACCCACTTCAACTACTTCTCCACCAAACGCATAACTTGTTGTTGCCAATGCATTTGGAGCTGTTGTCCCTGGTGCTAATAAATGAATATTTTGAATCCACTGTGCAAAAATTGGTTGTAATTGAATCGCTTTATCTGAGAACATATCTTGTGGACGTCCTAACGCTCGCATTGTATCATTATGAATGTAGAATCCAAATGCGTGGCACCCTAAGAAGATACAAACCCAATTTAAATGTGAAATAATAGAATCACGATGACGTAAAACACGATCTAATAAATTATTATAATTATTAGCTGGTGTATAATCACGAACCATGAAAATTGCACCATGCGCTGCACCACCAACAACACAGAATCCACCAATCCACATATGATGAGTAAATAATGAAAGTTGTGTTGCATAATCTGTTGCAATGTATGGATAAGGCGGCATTGCATACATATGATGAGCAACAATAATACTTAATGAACCCATCATAGCTAAATTAATTGCTAACTGTGCGTGCCATGATGTTGTTAAAATTTCGTATAAACCTTTATGACCTTCACCCGTAAATGGTCCTTTATGCGCTTCTAAAATTTCTTTCATGCTATGACCAATACCCCAGTTAGTACGGTACATATGACCAGCAATAATGAATAAAACTGCTAATGCTAAGTGATGATGAGCAATATCACTTAACCATAAACCACCTGTAACTGGATTTAAACCACCTTTAAATGTTAAAAAGTCTGAATATTCACCCCAGTGACCACCAAAAAATGGAGCTAACCCTTTTGAAAAACTAGGATATAATTGACTCATTAATTCTCGATTAATTAAAAATTCATGAGGTAATGGAATTTCTTGAGGTGCTACACCTGCATCTAATAATTTATTAATTGGTAATGCAATATGAATTTGGTGACCGGACCACGATAAACAGCCTAAACCTAATAAACCTGCTAAATGATGATTCATCATTGATTCAGCATTTTGGAACCATTCTAATTTTGGTGCTGCTTTATGGTAGTGGAACCAACCTGCAAATAACATAACTGCTGACATAGCAAGACCACCAATGGCGATCCAGTATAATTCAACTTCACTTGTAATTCCTTCTGCGCGCCACATTTGGAACCAGCCTGAAGTCGTCTGAACACCTTGGAAGTTCCCACCTACATCACCATTTAAAATTTCTTGACCAACAATTGGCCAAACAACTTGTGAACTTTGCTTGATATTGATGGGATCGTTTAACCACGCTGAATAATTAGAAAAATACGCTCCATGGAAGTGCATACCACTGATCCATAAGAAAATAATTGCTAATTGTCCAAAATGTGCACTGAAAATTTTACGCGAAACTTCTTCTAAAGAACTCGTTTGACTATCGAAATCATGAGCATCAGCATGTAAATTCCAAATCCAAGTAGTTGTCTTTGGACCTTTTGCTAGAGTTCGAGAAAAATGACCCGGTTGTGCCCATTTAGCGAAACTAGTTTCGACTGCGTCTTTCTCAACAAAAACTTGAACATTTTTTGCACGACGGTCGGTTGAGCTTATTGCCATTAATATTTCTCCTTGTTGGGAGACGAAAATCTAAGAAACTCTCATAAACGAGTAAAAAAACAGTCTTTTATTAATTTTCTGTTCATTATGAGTTTTCAATTTATAATTATACGTTTTTTTGAATAATTTTTAGGACCTAAAAAAATTTTAAGTATTTAAAAATTATGAATTTCATTCAAAATGACTAAACTTTTTATTATAACTTTTGTAAAAAGTGGATTTAATTAGAGCAACCAAACTTTTTTTCTAATAATGAAATTAAGTTTGAAATAGATTTTAAATATAGTTAATACAAATCTAATCAATATAAAACTTATTACTATAAATAAGAATGGATTTAATACGAAACTAAAGTTATTGCTGAGAAAATCAATCTTAAAATTGGCAATAAAGTCTCTACGAATTTCTATTTCAAATTTCAAGAACTTATCTTTATTCCTAGCACCATAAATTTTGACAGATTGGTTACTCCGTTTGAAAGAAATTTCTAGAGTTAAATTTTTTGTTGGAGAGTTACTAGAAGTATTCCAAAAAATTAAATTCTAACTTGAAAACCCCTGACCAATTTTTTGTTTTATCTGTTAAAATAAGATATCAAATTTCAATTTGAAATAATCTAAAAATTAGATCCTCTGAATTAAAACTTAATCTTTTCATTTTACTAATCGCCTGTAACTAATCAATTGGAGAGAAGAAAAAAAATATTAACTTTTCTAGATGAACTTAAAAAAATTTAAAAATAAAATCTACTTACAATTTTTGAAGTCAAATTAACCAAATCCAATCGTAACAATTGGTTTGCAGAGTAATTAATTTCATCACTTTATAATTTATAAACCTTCCGAAAAATTTCTATTTAATTCTATTGACTTTTTCTCGATTTTTATGCTATAGGAATTAATTGAATCATTATAAAATTAGATAATTGGAGAAAAATGCGAATTTTTAAATATATATTTAAAAATTCAATTATATTTGGTATATTTTTTATCGTGTACAGTCGGTCGGAGGCGAAAGAACTTTTAAGCTGGTTCTCTTTGTTTAAGATAACAATTTTTATTGCTGCAGTTCTCTCTCGTCTAGTCCCATGTCTTTCAGATTATAATAAGCACATAAAAAAAATTAGTTCGTATTCAAATAAAACTGTAATTTCGTGCAGGTCACTGCTAATAACGATAACATCAAAGACGTTATCTTCGTTAAAATACCGACTGGGAGTACAATTGGTTCAGCTTGTTCCACAGTTATTTCTGGGTCGGGGCCAAATGTCTCCAATAGTTAATCACATGGATCTCAGTCTCAAAATAGTAGACCTGTTACTGGGACCGAACTTGGCGGCTATGTCCAACCGATTATTGCGGTAAATATCCCTAAAAAGACACTAGCTCATCTTTAACAAGTAAATTTGGTGGCAGTGCTGGTGCAGGTAAGCCTGGTAGCGATGATAACTGGGATGATCCAAAAATATGTGATGAAATCGAAGATATTCTTTCAGATCGAGAAAATCCTGAGCTTCATACTTGTTCTATTAATTCAAAAGAAGACGAAAAAAAAATAACATTAGTTACGAAATCAAATAATTCTTGCTGTTATTCTTATAGCTGTTTATAAACAAGACGATCAGAAATTTTAAATACTCGTGATTGAATTTGGACTTCGCTTAAATAGTTTTTACTTTCAGAATAAAATTTAGTTTGTATCACTAGTGGAATACTTAATACTGTTCTATTAATAGATTCGCGACAAGGTAGAATTTAGTACGATAACTAATTACCACTGTATAAAATCCTTTTTTTGTTTGTATAGTAACTAAATTATTAATTAACAATAATTTTTCTAAGTTTAATTCAACTACGTTTTTCAATGTCAATAATTAAAAACGTAGTTGAATTAAACTTAGAAATAAAGACCTAACATATCAGGGAAAAAACGATTAATTTCAATAATAAAACCTGCTGTAAATGTCATCCAAATTGTTAGAAGGACTGGAGCTGTTGATAAATATTTTTGAAGATCTTCCATAAAAATTTAAAAGATTAAGATTTAAGTAAATAATGTAAAAGTCATAAACGAATCTAAAAAAGTGACAAATTAACGTGGTGAAACTGTTACTTCATTATCAGAGGCGATTAAATCACCACTAATCAATTCCTGCCAAGCTGAAATTGGCCAAATATACCCAGTAGTCATAATTTTTAAAGCTAATGGTACATTAATAATAATTTCATTTTCAGCTGGATTTTTAGTTGTACTTACAGCACGTACATATTTACGACCAACCCATCCAATCCAGCCAGAAATATAAATAAAACCAAAACCTGGCAAAATAAATTCTGGAGCGTGACTCCATCTACCATCTGCGATTAAGTGTGGTAACCCATCTGCTCCACATAGTAAATCTGATCTACTATACTTGTCAAAACGAGCTTTGGTTCTGTCAATTTGCTGTTGTAATGCTAATGCTGGAGGAGAATCTGCTTCATACTGTGACATTCGTAATTCTAATTTTTTGACACTAGTATTTAATCTTTTTGTAAAAGCTGGAGATTCACTACACTTTTTTAATCCTCCAATAGCTGCAAATGCCTGATTTGGAGTAAAAACTAATAATAGTGCAAAAAAGAACGCAATTATATTGAAACGTTTCATAATAATTAATGGAACTAAAATTTTAAATTATTTTTTGGTAAAAAATTTCAAAGAAAAGAACTAAATTTACTAGTATATATATTAGTACATTTTTCAGAAAAAAAAATTATTTTATTTTATTTAATGGTAACGAAATAAATTATTAAAAATAAATAATAGTAAAATTTAGAAAACTTTTAACTAAAAAAGTTTTCTAAAGCTTTTAAACGTTTTAAATTATTCGAAATCTTTACGATTTGGATTTCGCGAAGGATCACCTGAAAGAAGTCCAAAAATAAATAAAGAAACAAAGAAGATAACTGTTGTGTAAACCAAAATTTTTAAAGTTAGCATTTAATTTTTCTTAAAAATTATTTTTAATAATATACATTATACTAAAACAAAATGATTTTAAATTATTTTTAGTTTATTGAAAATAAACTAAAAGTTTTGACTATTGAGTACAACATTATAAGATTTTGCTATAATCTATTTTATGTACTATCTATTTGTTTAAATTACTTTGTTATTATTCAATTTGGATTATAGCCGTTTAATCAATGACATTTTCATAACATTTAAATGATATTCTTTTGTTGGATACGAATAACTTAAAAGTGTATTTGATTTTTGTTGTTTTTTAAATAATTTTAAACGTCCTTGAACAAGAACATAATCACCTTTCTTATAATATGTTTTAACTTGTGTCCCTAGAGCCCCAAAAAAGTATATTGTAACACGTGTTAAAGGTTTTCGTCTTCGACTTTTAGGACGAGCTGGTGCTAATCTTGTTTCACAAAATATGACGCGACTTTTTTTTTCTCGCGTATAGTAAGTTTGAAAATTTCCAGTTAGTTTAACTAAGCCTAAAAAGTAACCTGTAGTACCAAATCTCATTTATTTAAATTATTAAATTTCTTTGTTTTTGAACATCTTCAAAATTAATATCACGTAATCGTTTTAATAACCGAATAAAATACTCTAAAAAGTAATCATCTAATTGAATAATTTCTTCTGAATCAAGTTTAAACATTTTATACAAATCAAACGTTGATTTTGAAAAATTGTTTTCCGTATTTAAAATTTCAACAAATGCTAATCGATCACTAATATTTTGACCCCATTCAAAAAATCCAAAAAAGTTACTAATAAGTTTTAAAACAATTAATGGAACTCTTTGAACACGAGCTGTCTGTCCTGATAACTGTTCACATAATGCAATAATCTCTGAAGAAACCCATCCTTTTAATCCACTTAAAAAGAAAGTTTGATTTGCGGTTTGCGGAATTTGTAAGGCTCGCATACAAAACTTTGCAATATCTTGCGTATCCATATAGGCAATATAAGTATTTTCATTTGTAACCCATATTGGTAGCTTTTCTAAAATTGGTATTGCATATTGTTCAATTAATCCTTGGTAAAATCCAGTTAATCGAAAAATTGTATATGGAACATTAGATTGTTGTAATTTATTTTCAATTCCATATTTTAATTTCATTAATGGAATATTCTCAAACTGTTCTACATTTTGTGCAGAGAAAAAAATAAACCTTTTAATTTTAGCTGCTTGAGCAGCTTCAATTAAACATAATTTACCATCCCAATCAACTTTTTTTAACGATTCAAATTCATTGGGCCGACTTGTTGAAGCATCAATAACCGCAGTAATTCCTTTAAAACAAGGAGGAAGTGTTTCGGGTCGTGTTAAATCTCCATAGACTAATTCAACACCCCATTCTTTTAAAAAATTTGCTTTTCTAAAGTTACGAACCATACACCGTACTTGATAACCTTTAGTTAAAGCTTGTAAAACAATTTGACGACCTAATGTTCCTGTTCCACCAATAATAAGTAAACTCATATATTTGAAATTTTTTAATCATTAAAAACAGTACTTTGTAAAATATCTTCTGCCTCAAGATTCACTAACTCTTTCTTCGTTAATACTTGACCACGACTATCAAAAATTCGATTTGCTTGACGCATACGAGCACGATCTAAAGCATTTTTGACACTTCTTGCATTCGCAAATAACGGTTTTTCTTTTCGTTTTTTAATATATTCACCTAAAGCCACTTCAGCTTGTGGAGTTAATTGATATTGTTGATCATCTAACATAATCTTTGCAATTTGAAGTAACTCGTCAACGCTATAATCTGGAAAATCAATGTGATTTGCAATTCGTGATGATAAACCTGGATTTGACTCATAGAACTTATCCATTGGTTCTTTGTATCCCGCTAAAATAACAACTAATTCATCACGCTGATTTTCCATAACTTGTAATAGAATTTCAATAGCTTCTGCCCCATAATCTCTTTCATTATCAGGTTTATATAAATAATAAGCCTCATCAATAAATAAAACGCCTCCCATTGCTTTTTTTAGAACTTCTTTTGTTTTAGGAGCTGTATGTCCAATGTATTGACCTACTAAATCATCACGTGTTACTGTTAAAAGATGTCCTTTTTTAATATAACCTAACTGATATAAAATATCAGCCATTTTTAATCCAACTGTTGTTTTTCCTGTTCCTGGACTACCTGTAAACGACATATGTAAACCAGGATTAGCTGAAGTAATACCTAAATTCCGTCTTAGTTTATCGATCAATAATAATGCTGCAATCTCACGAATACGTGATTTTACAGGTGCTAATCCAACTAATTCTTCATCTAATAAGTTTAAAATCTTTGCAATTTCAGTTTTAGCATACTCTTCTTGTAAATTTATTGGGGCTGTGTTCATAATGATTGGATATAAAATAAAATATCTTTTTTATATGTAAAACCAGCTAGATACGATATTAACTGGTCTTACAATTCTAGAATCAAAAATAATTAACTGATTGTAAAGGTTGGAATACTTGATAAACAAATAAATGCAAATCCAGCACTACCACATGCTCCAACAAAAAAACCGCCTTTAAATTGATCCCATGCTTTTTTTGTTTGTAGTTCATTCTCTGAAACTTTTGATTTTTCTTGGCCAAATGTTGCGACACCATAAATTGTTAAGCCTAACGTTAGAATAATAATTAGACCAATTGTTGAAAGGAAACCCGCAAATAAGGCAATATCAGAATCACGCAATGGTCCTAGCTTAACAAATGGACCAATTAAAAAATAACCATGTGCTAGACCAATTTCTAAACCACGTAATAATGGTGTTAAACCAAATCGGTAAGCTGGTAAATTTTGTAAAATTGCACGTGTTATAGCAGATGATGTTATTGGCGTTGCTAAATGACCTACAAATGGATCATCGTTGTAAGGTTTAATAAAATTAGCCATAAAGTTAATTTAAAAATTAGTTAAATTAATACGAAAATTTTTGAATTAAATTAAAAAGATGAAAAGTAAAAATGTTTATAAAATTTTTACTAACCAAAATTTTTATATAGATTACTATATAATATATATTAATATACAGAAAAATTTTTATAAATTTCATTTTAATTAACATAAAAAGGTTTTTATGACAGTTGCTATAGATTATTTTTTATTAATTGGATTTTGTTTTGCCCTTTCATCTGGATTATTTTTAGGATTAAAATCAATTAAATTAATTTAATTTAAATAATTAGATCAAATGCAAAACGATATTCGTCGAGATGAAATTATTGGATCACGACGTTTTAGTAATTATTTTTGGTCGTTTGTTTTATTTCTAGGAGGAATAGGGTTTTTATTAGCAGGTATTTCAAGTTATTTTAAAGTGAATTTATTACCGTTTGCAAATCCGACTGAATTAGTTTTTATACCACAAGGTTTAATTATGATGTTCTATGGGACATTAAGTTCCGGATTAAGTCTTTATATCTTAATTACCGTACTATTAGATATAGGAAGTGGATATAATGAATATAATCGACTTGAAAACCTTGTTAAAATTGTTCGAAAAGGATTTCCAGGTAAAAATCGTGAAATTCTTTTAACCTATCCTTTATCAAATATTAAATCAATTGGGATTAAAATTACTGAAGGATTAAACCCAAAACGAAGTATTTATTTGTGTTTAAAAGACGATCGAAATATACCTTTAACGCCGGTTCAAGAACCAACTTCTATTTCAAATTTAGAAGAAGAAGCAGCTAGTTTAGCAAAATTTCTTGATTTAAAATTAGAAAATATATAAATGTTCTTGATTTTATGTCTGCATGATGCTATAATTTATTATAGTATTATGCGGGCATAGTTTAGTGGCAAAACCTCAGCCTTCCAAGCTGATGATGGGGGTTCGATTCCCCCTGCCCGCTTTAAGTTAACAAATTTGAATGAGCAACAATCTTTTTTATAAAGGAATATATTATGTCTGGTGGATCTACTGGTGAACGTCCGTTCTCAGATATTATTACTAGTGTACGTTATTGGATTATTCATAGTATTACAATTCCATCACTTTTTGTTTCGGGATGGTTATTTGTTAGTACTGGTCTAGCATATGATGTATTTGGAACACCACGTCCAAATGAGTATTTTACTCAAGATCGTCAACAAATTCCACTAGTAAATGATCGATTTAGTGCAAAACAGGAATTAGAAGATTTAACAAAAGGTTTATAATTTTTAAAGGAAAAAATAATGGCAAAAAATATTAATCAACCTGTCGCTTATCCAATTTTTACGTTCCGTTGGTTAGCAGTTCATGGACTAGCAGTTCCAACAGTATTCTTTTTAGGTGGAATTACAGCAATGCAATTCATTCAACGATAAATTAATATATAATCATAGATACGAGGTAATCTTTTATGACAGGTCCAAATCCAAATAAACAAGCAGTTGAATTAAATAGAACGTCTCTTTATTGGGGACTTTTATTAATTTTTGTTTTAGCAGTACTGTTTTCAAGTTATTTCTTTAATTAATAGTTAGATACAAGGAGCTTTTTTTATGGCAAATACAGGTAGAATTCCTTTATGGCTTGTAGGTTTAGTAGGTGGACTAGCAGTAATTACAATGCTTGCTTTATTTATTTATGGCTCATATTCAGGTTTAGGTTCATCATTATAAGTAATATGAGAAAATTTGTTTCAATTACTGATAGTTTTCATTTACTATATTAGTAATTGAAACAAATTGAATTCTATTACTAGTATAGTAAATTGTTAAAATAATTTTTTGATATTATCATCGATTATTTTTTTCAAAAAACTAAAAATCCAAATTTTATTTGTTCCACTTCCAAACCATCCATACCAAATTTTTAAATTTCGACTTCGATTGTTATCTCGTTTTTCATCTTGCCAAGCTGTCTGACCTCCACTATATATACTATTTTTTGGACGCGGACCGATATGTAATTCAGTATTTTCAACTAAAAATGGAAAATAAAAATATTGACCACCAATTGCATGAAATAATCCAAAAAAAATCGAACATAAATGTACCAGAATACAAAATGTTAATACACCAGTTAACGCATTAAATTGGAATATCAAATTTGAAGCAGAAGAATCATTAGCGGTTGCAATAAATAATCTTTCTTGGATAATCACTTCTTGAAAATACATTAATCGATATAGAAAATAAATTAATATTTGTTCCACAAATCCAATGATTAATAAAAACGTCCAATGCCAACGAATCAAATATGGACAATAGCGTTTTCCAATACGTGTAATCATAGCATATGCTGCGATTCCTGAAAGCTGATTCCAAAACTCACTTATCGTTTCAAAAAATCGTGGAATAATTGTATTATATATCTTATAATAAACCGGTAAAACCTTAATTTTACTGGCTTCACTTAAATTAGAAATAATCATTGAAATTGGATCAATATAATACTGAATCCCAGTTTCTGAATCCGTTTGAATTATACCTTTTATAACTGCATAATATACTAATTTACCTGGATTATACCAATGAACATCTGACCCTAAATTTACGCCATTTGATAAAATTGATTGACTATTACTTTCTAACTCAATAGCACTGGCTCCAAAATTTTGTAAATATGGTATTTTAACTAACATTTGACGATACATAAGAGTAATGTCAATTAAATGTCTATACCATAAGTACCCAGCACAAAGACCAATTAATGTTATATAAACTGATGTTTTTAAATTATAACGAACTATTAAAACAATAAAGCGAAAAATTACTAAAAAGAAAATAATATTTTCAATATCATTTAGTGTTAATCCATCTTGAATTTGTTGCCTTAAAGCCCCCAGAATTGATTTTAAATTAACTGTTTGAATCCATACTTCAAAAGGCGATTCTGAGTTAAGGTTTACTACGACTAAAGAATTAACATAATTTTGAAACGGTTGAAAGATAATAGACGAGTGATTAACAGATGTAAACTGCTTTAATGGTGTCTCTATATCCATGTTGAGTAAAATAAGTAAAAGTTTCAAAGAATTTAACATATGTTTATTTTATCAAAATTTTTTATCTTAAAAGTGAAAATTTTTGACAACTGAATAAAATTCACTTGTCTTATAGAATAGTAAATTTTTTTAAATTATATTTATATTTTAGGTAGAGATTTGTCAAGTTTCTGAAAAAAATAAAGAAAAAAAAGTAGAAATACCCCCAAGGGAATTCGAATCCCTGTCTGCTCCGTGAAAGGGAGCTGTCCTAGGCCTCTAGACGATGGGGGCTTTTAATTTTTAGAATAGATTTAAACTTGAAGCGGGCAACGCGATTCGAACGCGCGACATCAACCTTGGCAAGGTTGCGCTCTACCACTGAGCTATGCCCGCTAGCATATTAAAACGCTGAAATTAAGTTTTTAACTACTCACACTAAATAAGATACAAAAATTATTTGATTTTGTCAAGAGTTTAAATATTTTGAAATTATAGTATTGAACTATAATTTCAAAATCTCTAAATTAAAGACGTAACTCCATCAGCAACAGCAATAGCTATTACTAAAGCAATCCAAGCTTGAAAAATTTTGTTAAAATTATCTTTTGAACTTTCCCATTCACCTGGTGTCGCTAATGCCACTGGAACTGTGACAACTAAGGCTAATGAAATTAAAACGAATAAAGCTGTTAATGCAGTTATCATAAATATTTTTAAAGTTTTTTTAATAGATGATGTAGATAAACCGAATAATCGATATTATAGGTTGCCTTTTTTTAATGCTAATAAAACAATTACAGCTGGGCCAGCTAACATAATAACACCTGTTGCTAATAATTGTCCAATAATTTGCCAATTAATCATTTTTTAAATCCTTATTATTAATTTTTTAATAAAATTTTAAGTCATAGAATAACTACTAATGTTACTTATAATTTTACTTAAAAATTAATAAAGTAAAATATTATTTTATTAATTAAAAAAAAATATAAAATTTTAAATAAAAATTAAAACTTTACGTTTTTAATGATTTTTGGTATTATATTTATAAATTATGTAAATGGGTTGCTAACTCAATGGTAGAGTACTCGGCTTTTAACCGATTAGTTCTGGGTTCGAGTCCCAGGCAACCCAATTAAAAGTAATTCCTATTTTTTTTTACTAAATATTATTAAAAGTTCTAGTATATTTGACCAAAATTTTAAACACTTATTAATTAACTAACGTAAAACAGTTCGATATCACTACTTTAACAAACTGTTTTTAAATCCCGTATTATAAATTAATTGAGCTGCAATCATTACCGTCAATGCTAACTACGCTAATAGAAATTGTATTTTTTATATGTTTAAAAGACGTCAATGTAAGTTCTTTAACTGTTTTTGAAGCTTTTTTAAAAATTAAAACTCTAAACTAAGTTGAGGTTTAATATCCTTTTTTAAGTAGTAAATCTAGCAACAACAACTATACTTTTAGTAATTTTCATTATTGGGCTATAAATATTGCTTTCTCTATAGTCTAATTTTCTAATTAAATATTGAAAACTTGATTTAATCGAATGAGTTTTTCTGATACCAAAGTTTTTTAAATTTAAATCAACTTTGTTACGATAGTAAAGCTGTTATGGAGTCTGTGAGTCAGTTATTTTAAAATCTTTCATAACTTACATTAAACTAATATAAATTTGCTTAATCAAATTATAAGCTTTATCATAACTTTTCACCAACAAAATCATTTTTATCCTCTGATACCGTGCACATTTGTTTTCTTATACCAGATATTTTCGATTTAAATCGAGATGGAGTCTTAAACCGAATGTGTAAGTTTCTCGCATCCTATTTTTCACTTATCTAGTCTTATAAAGTCATTTATGACAATGGTTAAGTTTCAAAATTATTAAATTATTGCATAAATATATACATAATCAAAATTAACAGAATAACTCGTAGATTTAATCATTCGAATCCCCACTTCTTTAACTTGCGTGTCTATTAAAAACAATCGATTCATTTTAGAATTAATAAGTAGAGCAGTTTTAAAAGTATTTTTTTAGTTTTCGTTAGATTTCCATCCATCGATTGCAAGCTAAATATATATTAATGACAAAGACAATTGTACATGAAGCTAATGATTGACTAATTGTAACTATAAATCCTATTTATAAGCATATTCTTTGTGTTTTAGGATTTAGACAATTTTATGAAACTGGGTAGAACAATTCTCAGTTTCTAGAAGTCAGGCTATTTATTTTAATTATTTAATTTTACCTTAAGCTTGATGAAAAATATGAGTATAATATAAAAGTGATGATATAATTTCGATTATCTTAGATATCAATAATTTTACTTAAAAAAGTACAAAAAAATATAATGTTATAGTAACTAATTTTCAATTGACATAAGAGTATAAAATTTTCTCTTTTCAATTCTATATAATTTGTTACTTAATAATTAGTTTAGATCATAAATAATTGATTATTTATGATCTATGTTTAACTTTGAAAAAGTTAGTAACGGCCACCTTCTGGATTCGCTTGAACACTATATGATTTAATTGTGTAGCGAATGAAACGGCCTGCGCCTTCACCACGCTCTAAGTAAAAACCTGGCTCACTTGCTGGACGATTTACGATAAATGACATAACACAACTTTCTGTACCATAACTTGCATCAAATGCATTAATACGGATATAACCAGCTGCACATGATTTACGAGCTTCTTTTAATTCAAACATTACAGATGCAGGATCTTTAATATCGAATAAAGGTAAACCCCATAATTCCCAGTAGTTATTACGAGGATGTGGATCATCTGTCCATTCAACGTTCATTGCCAAACCTTTACTGATGGCATAAGCAATTTGTTTTTCAATTTGTTGATCAGTTAAATCTGGTAAAAACGAGAAACAACCTTGTGTAAGTCTCACTATTCGAATACTCCTTTAATTTTTTAAAAGTAACTTAATTATACGTTTGCTGTTGGTGTTGCAGCGAAATCAGCTGTATCTGTAGATGTGTAGTTGAAACTAATATCTTTCCATAAGTCTAATGCAGTTTGTAATGGACCACATGTTTTAGCTGCGTTACGTAAAATTTGTGGACCAACTTCATTATTGAAGTAATCAGCACCTTCGTTACGAGCTAATACCATAGCTTCTAATGCTACACGGTTAGCAGTAGCACCAGCTTGGATACCATCTGGGTGACCAATTGTACCACCACCAAATTGTAATACTACATCATCACCTAAGTAATGTACTAATTGATGCATTTGACCACAGTGGATACCACCTGATGCAACTGGCATACAACGACGTAAACTAGCCCAAGACATTTCGAAGAAAAGACCGTATGGTAAGTTTACATCTAAATGAGTTAAACGTAAAGTGTCGTAGAAACCTTTAATCATTAAAGGATCACCTTCTAATTTACCTACAACTGTACCAGCGTGAATATGATCTACACCAGACATACGCATCCATTTACAAATAACACGGAAGTTAATACCATGATTTTTTTGACGTGCATATGTAGAGTTACCTGCACGGTGTAAATGTAAAAGCATATCGTTGTCACGAGCCCAAAGTGCAGTACTTTGAATTGCTGTATAACCCATTACTAAATCGATCATCACGATTACAGAACCTACTTCTTTAGCATATTCACAACGTTTATATACTTCTTCCATAGTAGCAGCCGTAACGTTTAAGTAAGAACCTTTAACTTCACCTGTTGCAGCAGCAGCACGGTTAATACCTTCCATACAGTTTAAGAAACGCTCTCTCCAACGCATAAATGGTTGTGAGTTAATGTTTTCATCATCTTTTAAGAAGTCTAAACCACCTTTTAAACCTTCATATACTACACGACCATAGTTTTTACCAGATAAACCTAATTTTGGTTTTACTGTTGCACCTAATAATGGTGTACCATATTTGTTTAAACGCTCACGTTCTACAACAATACCTGTAGCAGGACCTTGGAATGTTTTTAAGTATGAGTGAGGAATACGCATATCTTCTAAACGTAAAGCTGATACAGCTTTAAAACCAAAAACGTTACCGATAATAGATGCTGTTAAATTTGCTAAAGAACCTTCTTCAAATAAATCACATTCGTATGCGATAAAAGCAAAGTATTGGTCTGTTGCATTTGGAACTGGATCTACTCGGTAAGCTTTAGCACGATAACGGTCACAAGCTGTTAATAAGTCAGTCCATACAACTGTCCAAGTTGCTGTTGATGATTCACCAGCTACTGCAGCTGCAGCTTCTACAGGATCCACACCTGGTTGTGGTGTAATACGGAATAAAGCAAGAACATCAGTAGTTTTTACTGCGTATGAAGCATCCCAGTAACCCATTTTAGCGTACGGAATTACACCAGATTCGTAACGGTCACTTTTGATTCGAGTCCGTTCTGATACAGATTGAGACATTGATTTCTCCTTAGAATAAAAAGGCAATATGTAATAGATATTTAACTAGTTTTTAGTTAAAACTAGTTCTGTCGGTTGATTTTGAATAGTCTAACAACTATTACGTGACAACCTTAGTTTTAATTATAATATAATTCTAAGAGATTCAAATAATTATTATTAACTAACATAATTATAACTTTTAAGAATGTAAAAATAAAAATTAATTTCTAAAATCGAATAGTAAAAAAGTTTTTCTATAATAGTATCTATAATCGATGATAATTTTATTAAATTATTACTAACTATATATCTTATATTTAATTAATATGATTAACCAATCAAACAAAGTTTTAAATACTAATATAACAAAATTGGTCAATAAAACTTATCAATATGGATTTTCAACAAATATTGAAAAAGATATTATTCAAAAAGGACTAAACGAACAAACTGTTAACTTAATTTCAAAAAAAAAGCAAGAACCAAAATTTCTATTGGAATTCCGATTAAAAGCTTATAAAAAATGGAAACAAATGTCTGAACCAGAGTGGGCTTATTTAAAATTTCCACAAATTAATTATCAGGATATAATTTATTATTCAGCACCTAAATCACAAAAAAAATTAACGGATTTAAATGAAGTTGATCCTGAATTACTTCAAACGTTTGAAAAACTTGGAATCTCATTAACGGAACAAAAACGATTAGCAAATGTCGCAGTTGATGCGGTTTTTGATAGTGTCTCAATAGGAACAACGTTTCAAGAAGAATTAAGTCAATATGGAATTATTTTTTCATCAATTTCTGAAGCTATTCAACATTCAGCAGACTTAATTCAAAAATATTTAGGTTCAGTTGTGCCGATTGGTGATAATTACTTTTCAGCTCTTAATTCGGCTGTATTTACTGATGGTTCATTTTGCTATATTCCACAAGATACAATTTGTCCATTAGATCTTTCAACATATTTTCGTATTAATGATAAAGAATCCGGTCAATTTGAACGAACATTAGTAGTCGCTGAAAAAAATAGTCAAGTAAATTATCTCGAAGGCTGTACAGCTCCTCAATACGACACGAATCAACTTCATGCAGCAATTGTTGAATTAATTGCTTTAGAAAATGCAACTATCAAATATTCAACGGTTCAGAATTGGTATTCTGGTAATAACTATGGAGATGGTGGAATTTACAATTTTGTAACAAAACGTGGATTATGTGCTGGAGCAAATTCAAAAATTTCTTGGACACAAGTTGAGACTGGTTCTGCAATTACTTGGAAATATCCAAGTTGTCTATTAGTTGGAAATAATTCACAAGGTGAGTTTTATTCGGTTGCTTTAACAAATAATTATCAACAAGCTGATACTGGAACTAAAATGATTCATATTGGTTCAAATTCACGAAGTCGAATAATTTCAAAAGGAATTTCTGCTGGTAAATCTAAAAACAGTTATCGTGGACTTGTAAGTGTGATGAATAAAGCTCATGGTGCCCGAAATTATTCACAATGTGATTCATTATTAATTGGAAATTCATCTAATGCTAATACGTTTCCTATCATTTCTGTTCAGAACTCAACAACAAAGATAGAACATGAAGCATCAACTTCTAAAATTGGTGAAGAACAAATTTTCTATTTTTTACAACGTGGAATCGAGTTAGAAAAAGCAGTTGAATTAATGATAAGTGGATTTTGTCGTGAAATCTTTACAGAATTACCACTTGAATTTGCGGCGGAAGCAGATAATTTATTAACTTTAAAATTAGAAGGAAGTGTTGGCTAATGAATTCAAATTTACCGCTTTTAGAAGTGAAAGATTTACATGTTTCAATAAATGATAATGAAATTTTAAAAAATTTTAATCTAAAGATAAATCAAGGAGAAATTCACGCAATTATGGGTCCGAACGGATCGGGAAAAAGTACTTTCTCAAAAGTTTTAGCTGGTCACCCAGCTTATTCTATTTTAGGTGGTGATATTGTTTTCAAAGGCTTAAGTATTTTAGATTTAGAACCTGAACAGAGATCACACTTAGGTATTTTTTTAGCTTTTCAATATCCAATTGAAATTCCAGGCGTGAGCAACGAAGATTTTTTACGGCTAGCTTATAATTCAAAGCAGAAATTTTATAATAAACCCGAAGTTGATCCAATTGAGTTTTTAAGTATTATTGATGAAAAATTAAAACTTGTAAATATGTCACCTTTATTTTTGAGTCGTAATGTGAATGAAGGATTTTCAGGTGGAGAAAAAAAGCGAAATGAAATTCTGCAAATGATTTTACTTGATTCAGAATTAGCTATTTTAGATGAAACAGATTCTGGATTAGATATTGATGCTTTAAAAACAATTTCAGCTGGAATTAATAAATTTATGACTCCATCAAAATCAATTTTATTAATTACTCATTATCAACGTTTGTTGGACTATATTAGACCAACTTATGTTCATGTGATGCAAAATGGACAAATTATCAAAACAGGCTCTGCAAAGTTAGCAACTGAACTTGAAGTGAAAGGTTATGAATGGTTAAAAAAATAAAAGCTTTTTTATAAAATTATCCCTAAATATAAAAAACTCACTCTATAATACACAGTGTTCCTATATATTTTTTAAATATTGGGTAATTTACTAAATTAGTTAAATTTTTTATACCCAGAAATGTTTTACTCAAATATGTTTACACTATTAGCGGAAGCAGAGGTTGGAAAACATTTTTACTGGAATCTTGCAGGATTTTTAGTACATGGTCAAGTTTTAGTTGTTATCTGGTTTGTAGTAGTAATATTATTATTATTTGCATTCTTAGGTACTTCAAATACGGATCGTATTCCACATGGTTGGCAAAACTTCATGGAAGCAGCGGTTGATTTTGTAACTGACATTGCTAAAGATCAATTAGGTGAAAGTTTCTATAAGGAATGGATTCCATTTATTGGGACGTTGTTTTTCTTTATTTTTGGATGTAACTGGGCTGGCGCTATTATTCCTTGGAAATTAATTGAACTTCCAGAAGGAGAATTCGCAGCTCCAACCAATGACATTAATACAACAGTTGCATTAGCTTTATTAACTTCTTTTGCTTACTTTTATGCAGGTTTAAGTAAAAAAGGATTTGGATATTTTAAACGTTATATTCAACCTATTCCACTTCTATTACCAATTAATATTCTAGAAGATTTTACAAAGCCATTATCATTAAGTTTCCGATTATTTGGAAATGTTTTAGCTGATGAGTTAACAATTAGTGTATTAACTTCGTTAGTTCCTCTAGTAATTCCATTACCAATTATGTTATTAGGGATTTTTGCTGGTTCAGTACAAGCTTTAATTTTCTCAACATTAGCTGCTGCTTATATTGCAGAAGCGTTGGAGTAACCTTTTGACTGACCAAAATTAGATTTTTTAAAATATATACATATAACTAAATTTTTATTATGGATTCTATTATTTCTGCTGCTTCTGTTATTGCTGCTGGTTTAGCGATTGGTTTAGCTGCGATTGGACCTGGTATTGGTCAAGGTAATGCTGCAGGTCAAGCAGTTGAAGGTATTGCTCGCCAACCAGAAGCAGAAAACAAAATTCGTGGTACATTATTATTAAGTTTAGCATTCATGGAAGCTTTAACAATTTATGGTCTTGTTGTAGCTTTAGCATTATTATTTGCTAACCCATTCAATGGGTAATAAACTTGTAATTCTTAAATAATTATTACAGGTTACTAACAAACAAAAATATTTTAAATATTAAAATAAAAACCTATTTAACAGGTTTTTATTCACAAAATTTTAATTCTATAGTATAGCATATAGATTTTATATGATTAATTTTTCAATTTTAATCTCAAGTTCAGAAGTGATAGGACCAGGTGGACTCTTTGATATTAATGCAACATTACCTTTAGTTGCAATTCAATTTATCTTATTAATGGTTATTTTAAATATAATTCTATATAATCCATTACTAACGATTATTGCAGAACGAAAAGAGTATATTTTAACAAATCTTAGTGAAGCTTCAAAAATTTTAGCAGAAGCTAATCAATTGACTACACAATATGAACAAGAATTAGAGAACGTACGTAAAGAAGCTCAATTAGAAATTACAAAATCACAAAAAATTCATAAAGAAATCTTAGAAGTTGAATTAAATATTTCTCAAAAATATATTGATAATTTATTAGATACGATTACAAAAGATCTTCTTACTAAAAAAGATATTGCACTTAATAATTTAGATGAGATTGTTCAATCATTAGCTGTTAATATCGAAACTCGATTAGCAATTTAAATTTTTTGTTAACTGTAATTTTTCTTTTTATAAGTGAACAGTTTAAATAAAAAATCGAAAACATGGAAAATTTTGATCAAATTTTTACATTACTTGCCAATGAAGGCATTAGTTTAAATACAGATATTCTAGAAACAGGTTTAATTAATATTTTTGCATTACTTGCAATTTTAATTTATACCGGTCGAGACTTTTTAGGATCATTATTAGAAGAACGCAGAACAACAATTGTAAAAGGTGTTCAAGATGCTGAAGATCGATTAAATGAAGCACAAACTCGTTTAGCAGAAGCTCAAAAGCAATTAAATCAAGCTAATCTTGTTATCAGTGAAATCAAAAATGAGACTATAGCAACTAAAAAATTGTTACTAGAATCAGATGCGTTTCAAGCAAAAAAAGATCTAACAGTTCGATTTGAACGGGCATTAGCAACGTTTCGATCAAAAGAACGTCAAATTTTTGTTGAAATTAAACAACAAATTATATCTCTTGTATTACAACGAACAGTCAGTCGAGTACAAGAAACATTTAAGTCAAAAGAACGTGCAACTGCATTGATTAATGAGACTATTAATAAATTAGAAGGAGATTTATTATGAATGGAAATCCGTTAACATCAAAAATTGCAGACCCTTATGCACGTGCTTTATTCGACTTTTCAGTTGAAAAGAATATTATGCATCAAATTACAGCGGATTTTCAAAATTTAGAGATTTTTTTGAATGAAACACCTGAATTGGTTGAATATTTAAATAATCCAGTTGTAAAACAAGAAGCAAAAGGTGAGATTTTAGCTAAAACATTAAAATCACAGATTAATACAGAAACTTTTAAGTTTTTAATGGTTTTAGTTGAGCGGGATCGAATTAACTTATTAAGTACAATTATTACAAGTTACTTAGAATTAATCTATCAAACTGCTTCAATTAAAATGATTGAGGTTTCAACAGCATCAGCTTTTACAAATTTACAAAAAAATACATTAATTCAAAAATTGAAAGAGTTAACAAATGCTCGCGAAATTCGATTAATAATTACTGTAGACCCAAGTTTGATTGGTGGGTTTTTAATTAAAACAGAATCAAAAGTTATTGATTTTACAGTCAAAAATCAGTTACAAAAATTAGCTAAACATTTAGATACTGTTTTAGAAATTTAACTAAAATAAACTTTATTAACTTTTTATATTTTAGAAAATAATACAATGATAAATATTCGTCCAGACGAAATTAGTAGTATTATCCGTGAACAAATTGAACAATATGATCAAGATGTCAAAGTAGATAATATTGGTACTGTCTTACAAGTTGGTGATGGCATTGCTCGAGTTTATGGTCTTGATCAAGTAATGAGTGGTGAGCTTTTAGAATTTGAAGACAAAACAATTGGTATTGCCTTAAATTTAGAAAATGATAACGTTGGGGTTGTACTTATGGGTACAGGTCGTCAAATTTTAGAAGGTAGTACTGTAAAATCAACAGGCCAAATCGCACAAATTCCAGTGGGAGAAGCTTTCTTAGGACGTGTTGTAAATGCTTTAGGTGCACCTATTGATGGTAAAGGTGAAATTTCAAGTTCAGAAACTCAATTACTTGAAGCAATGGCACCAGGTATTATTAGTCGTAAATCAGTTTGTGAACCATTACAAACGGGTATTACTTCAATTGATGCGATGATTCCAATTGGTCGTGGTCAACGAGAATTAATTATTGGTGATCGTCAAACTGGTAAAACAGCAATTGCCGTAGATACAATTATTAATCAAAAAACAGAAGATGTAGTTTGTGTTTATGTAGGTATTGGTCAAAAAGCTTCAACAATTGCACAAGTTGTAAATGTACTAGAAGAAAAAGGTGCAATGTCGTATACAATTATTGTATCAGCTAGTGCAAATGATCCAGCAACTTTACAATATATTGCTCCATACGCAGGTGCTGCATTAGCTGAATACTTTATGTATAAAGGTAAAGCAACATTGGTAATTTATGATGATTTAACTAAACAAGCAATGGCATATCGTCAAATGTCATTATTATTACGTCGTCCACCAGGACGTGAAGCATACCCAGGAGATGTATTTTATTTACACTCACGCTTATTAGAACGTGCTGCTAAATTAAGTGATGCATTAGGCGGTGGAAGTATGACTGCACTTCCTGTTATTGAAACTCAAGCAAGTGATGTTTCAGCTTATATTCCAACAAATGTAATTTCGATTACAGATGGTCAAATCTTCTTATCAAATGATTTATTTAATTCCGGAATTCGACCAGCTATTAACGTTGGTATTTCAGTGTCACGAGTAGGTTCTGCAGCACAAACTAAAGCCATGAAAAAGGTTGCAGGAAAATTAAAATTAGAATTAGCTCAATTTGCTGAATTAGAAGCGTTCTCACAATTTGCATCAGATTTAGATGATGCAACACAAAAACAATTAGCACGTGGAACAAGATTACGTGAAGTATTAAAACAACCACAAAATTCACCATTATCTGTAGCAGAACAAGTTGCTTTGATTTATACAGGTATTAATGGGTATTTAGATGATTTAGCAGTTGCAGATATTAAACTATATTGCGCAAGTTTAATTTCATATTTAACAACATCAAAAAAATCATACACAGATATTGTTACATCAACAAATCAATTTACAGAAGAAGCGGAAGCTTCATTAAAAGAAGCTATTGCTGAATCGAAAGATTTATTTATAAAAAATAAATAAAAAATAATCTATCGTTTTTTTTATTCTTATTGCTAGATTTAAACGAAGCAATAAGAATAAAAAAAATCTTTACAATTCCATTTCTAATATTTTTAATTTTTATTTAGTTTACTTATTGTTTTACAAATTTATTTTGGATAAATATATTCATAAATTGATAGTACTTAAATTTATTTAGAAGAATGATTTATGATGTTCCAAGGTAAGTTTATGTTTTTCTCTATATTTAATAATCTTTTTATCAAATTAATAATGAAAACATCTAGAAGTCTATTTAAATAGTAATCTAATTATACCCCCTTTTTATCTAAATGTTTAATACGTTTAAACAAAATTTAAGCTAACACAATCAAATTATTTCAATACTGCAAACTACATATATTTTTATCAGAATATTTAATACTCAAAAAAGTATTCTAATTTATTAAACTCTAAAATGTTATGAATGCGATTGATAAAACTAAAATTAGAATTATACAAGTGCGGTTTCTTCAGCAGTCAATTTCATACTAGTTTTCGTTTGAATAACTTTTCCTAATTTATTAATATTTGATTTTTATAATATTTTTAATTAATTTCAATAAAAAAAAAGTATTCTAATTTACTAGACTATTAATGTAAGGAATATCTCTAATATTACCTATTAGTTCATATAAAGTACTCTCATTTAAGTTTTGTTAATCATAAATTTTTACGTGATATTTATCGCGTAAAAATTTATATAATTTCGATTAATGTGATTGAAGTTAAAACACAGTTTACAATTTAATACTTTTTTTAAAATTTTAAGTATCAAATTGACTTCCACGTCGATATTGTAAAAATGCTGCAACAAAAAGCCCGATTGCTGTAACAGTAATTAATCCTAAAACTATTCCAGATAATAAAGGTTCCACCATATATTTTAATTTTTAACTATAAAGGTAAGTATATGTATTTTCAAAATAGAATTATACAACAATTTAAATAATTTGTTTACTTTAAATTATCTAAATCCAATTGCAGCTTGCCATACAAATGCTAATAATAAAAAGAAAAGTGGAATAATTGGTAATACATCGACAATTGGACTAAAAACAACATATGCTTCTGGTAAACGAGATAATAATAAAGTTTCCATAAATAATAATATATTTTAAAGTTTTTTTAACACTAATACTAATAGATTTAACAATAATTATTTTACTATAAAATTAAGAAAATTTTTATTTATATTAAAATTTAATTTTATTAAATTTTAGTGTATAATCTGCTAGTGTATATAGTATATGCATAAGTAAAAAATTTTAGAGAATAAAACTATGACAGCTGCATTTTTACCTGCAATTTTAGTACCCCTTGTTGGGTTAGTTTTTCCTGCTCTTAGTATGGCATTATTCTTCATTTACAGCTCAATTGATGATATTAGTTAAATTATATTAAAAAAGTTTTATTAGAAATTATTTGATATGTTTATGAATTAATTTCTAATAAAATTTTAAACTGAAGAATAAGCTTAGAAAGATTATTCAGAGTGAATCTATTTTATTGTTATCTTAATTTTATTTGGTCCATTGATCATTTGTTAAAAAAAGTTAAATTTTTTTATTTGTTAACGTATAATAATATTATAGGTTGAAAAGATTTAGACTAAAAAATTATAAGAATGGATGTTTAGTCTGTATAAAATAATTGAATTAAAGGATTATTAAAATATGACCATTGCTATTGGGCAAAACCAAGAACGTGGCTTATTTGATCTAATTGACGATTGGTTAAAGAAAGATCGATTTGTCTTCGTTGGTTGGTCAGGTTTATTATTATTCCCTACTGCGTATTTAGCAGCTGGTGGATGGATGACAGGTACAACATTTGTAACATCGTGGTATACACATGGGTTAGCAAGTTCATATCTTGAAGGATGTAACTTTTTAACAGCAGCTGTTTCGACACCTGCAAATAGTATGGGCCATTCATTATTACTTTTATGGGGTCCAGAAGCGCAAGGTGATTTTACTCGTTGGTGTCAAATTGGTGGTTTATGGGCATTTGTTGCTTTACATGGCGCATTTGGTTTAATTGGATTCTGTTTACGTCAATTTGAAATTGCTCGTTTAGTTGGTATCCGTCCTTATAATGCAATTGCATTTTCAGGTCCAATTGCTGTATTTGTATCAGTGTTCCTATTATATCCATTAGGACAAGCAAGTTGGTTCTTTGCACCAAGTTTTGGTGTTGCGGCAATTTTCCGTTTCTTATTATTTTTACAAGGTTTCCATAACTGGACATTAAATCCATTCCATATGATGGGTGTTGCGGGTATTTTAGGTGGTGCGTTACTTTGTGCCATTCATGGAGCAACAGTTGAAAATACATTATTTGAAGATGGTGATGCTGCGAACACATTCCGTGCATTCACACCAACTCAATCAGAAGAAACATACTCAATGGTTACAGCAAACCGTTTTTGGTCACAAATTTTTGGTGTAGCATTCTCAAATAAACGTTGGCTACATTTTTTCATGTTATTTGTGCCAGTAACTGGATTATGGACAAGTGCTATCGGTATTGTTGGTTTAGCATTAAACTTACGTGCATATGATTTCGTTTCACAAGAATTACGTGCAGCGGAAGATCCAGAATTTGAAACATTCTATACAAAAAATATTTTATTAAACGAAGGTATTCGTGCTTGGATGGCTGCACAAGATCAACCACATGAAAACTTTGTATTCCCTGAGGAGGTATTACCACGTGGAAACGCCCTTTAATAGTAGTATAGCAGGTCGCGACATTGAGTCTACTGGATTTGCTTGGTGGAGTGGAAATGCTCGTTTAATTAATGTTTCAGGTAAATTATTAGGTGCACACGTTGCACATGCTGGCTTAATGGTATTTTGGGCTGGTGCAATGATTTTATTTGAAGTTTCTCATTTTGTACCAGAAAAACCTTTATACGAACAAGGATTTATCTGTATGCAGCACTTAGCAACATTAGGATATGGAATTGGACCAGGTGGAGAAATTACTACAACTGTACCATATTTTGCTGTTGGTGTTATTCATTTAATTTCGTCAGCAGTATTAGGTTTTGGTGGTATCTATCACTCATTATTAGGTCCTGATACTCTAGAAGAATCATTTCCATTCTTTGGTTATGATTGGCGTGATAAAAATAAAATGACAACAATTTTAGGTATCCATTTATGTCTACTAGGTTGTGGTGCTTTCTTATTAGTAGCTAAAGCAATGTATATTGGTGGAGTATATGATACTTGGGCGCCAGGTGGTGGAGATGTTCGCTTTATTACAACACCAACATTAAATCCAATTGTTATCTTTGGTTATGTTTTCCGTTCTCCATTTGGTGGAGATGGTTGGGTTGTTTCTGTAAACAACATGGAAGATATTATTGGGGGTCACATTTGGGTTGGAATTTTATGTATTACTGGTGGAATTTGGCATATCTTTACTAAACCATTTGCATGGGCACGTCGTGCGTTTGTATGGTCAGGAGAAGCATATCTTTCATATAGTTTAGCTGCAATTTCTCTTATGGGTTGGACTGCAGCATTATACTCATGGTATAATAATACAGCTTATCCAAGTGAATTATATGGTCCAACAGGTCCAGAAGCTTCACAATCGCAAGCATTTACATTCTTAGTACGTGATCAACGTTTAGGTGCTAATGTTTCATCAGCACAAGGTCCAACTGGTTTAGGTAAATATTTAATGCGTTCACCAAGTGGAGAAATTATTTTCGGTGGTGAAACAATGCGTTTTTGGGATTTACGCGCACCATGGGTTGAACCATTACGTGGTCCAAATGGATTAGATATCAATAAAATTAAAAATGATATTCAACCATGGCAAGAACGTCGTGCTGCAGAATATATGACACATGCTCCGTTAGGTTCTCTTAACTCAGTAGGTGGGGTAGCAACAGAAATTAACTCAGTTAACTATGTTTCACCTCGTTCATGGTTATGTTGTTCACACTTTATATTAGGATTTTTCTTCTTAGTTGGTCACTGGTGGCACTCAGGTCGTGCTAGAGCAGCGGCAGCTGGGTTCGAAAAAGGTATTAACCGTGCTAATGAACCTGTATTATCAATGCGTCCTATTGATTAATCAAAATAAAATAATTTTTATATAATTAAACATTATATAAAAATTATTTTAGCTAATATAAAAATTTTGTAAAAGTCGGGATAGTAGGATTTGAACCTACGACCCCCTGCTCCCAAAGCAGGTGCTCTACCAAGCTGAGCTATATCCCGAATTTATTTCCTATTATACTAAATTAAAGACTTGTTTTCAAGTTAAAGTTTGAGTCATAAAAATAAAATGGGTCTGACCTCAAGTTGAACTAATATTTTTTATATGAATTTTTAACTAATTTGTAGGGATTTTTAATTGTTTTAATTTTTTAATCAATCTTTCTAATTTATTAAAAACAATAAACTGAGCTTTTACAAAGAATAATCGAACTGGAATTTGAGAGTGAACTCTGTATTGTAATATCAATAATTTAGGATTGTTGTGTTTCAACATCTTTGATAAAAGTGCAGTTTATTCCTAATTTGAAAGATAAAAAGTTGAATCACACTTGCATACAAAGGTGATAGACGAGTGACTGAAACTTTATTACTAATTATTTAACCCTTTAACTCACGTTACATTTTGATTTTACTGTGCTAACTTTTTCTGGGTTATTTATTATTAAGCTTATTACTATTTTTTTTGTGACTACTTTTTTTTACTGCTTTATCAATTTTATTTATCCTTTATTTCCTTATTTTTTAAGCTTAAAGTTCCAAACTTAATCTCTTCGTAAAACACTTTGCAATTACCCATTCAGTTTCTTGTAAACGTATTTTTTGATGAAATGTCGCATGCACTTTTGCCATATCATTTTTTGTGTTAATTCATCCATGTCATTAATAACGGTATTCGATATTTCAATATCAATAATGAAATTCTTGTTGGTCAAATTGGAAATTTTTTCGTTTACAATAATTTTGCCAACAATCCTTTAAATCGTTGAACTAACTTCTAATTTACCCTTTTCTGCCAACACATAGTGAAATTTGTCTCCTTTCATTACTATAAGCTAAATATAGCTAAATCCGTTTTGAAGCTAATAGTCAACTTTTTTAAGGGTTCCATATCATAAGAATTGTCTCGATTAGGACAACAGTAACTTCGTTAATAAATACATCAGCATTGTTATCCATCATAATTTATTTTAAAATAGATCTCGCATTATCACTTTATGTCTTTAATCTTCTACAAATCATGTGGTGTAAATTTAATAATTGTTTGGTAGAATTTTTTAAATTTTGATCTATCATTTTTAGTTTTGATAAAGAAATCGATATAAGATAATAGGATTTAAAATGCAAAATATATACCATAACATAATAAATCAGGCAAATTTATCCCGTTTAAAGAATCGTCTCTATACAGTAGAACAATTAAAGACGCAAGAAAGTTTCAAAAAATTTGATTTTCATTTAAAAAATCAAATAAAATTTTCCGTTGTTTAGAATAAATTAAATATAATGTAATTTAGTTAAAATGGCGTAAGGCTCAAAACAAGTATAAAATTTCATGAACAAAAACTCAAAGAAATTTTTCTAAAATCTTTTCAAGATGGAAAAATTATAGTATGGTAAAGATATATTTAGAATTTATTTAAGAAGTGATTAAAAATTAAAGATGAGTTTAGATGAAAAATTTATTTCTATTCGAACAGTCGTTTATAATATAGTTGAACGTTTTTTTCAAAAAATAGCTCAATTTATGGGATATCCCGAAAATCCAGGGATGCCAATTTCTTATCGTATTTCCGATAATGTGGAGGTCCGAGGACAATTATTGAATGATCTTCCAAAACGAGCAACATATTTTCCTCCAGCCCAACGTCCTGAAACATGGTTTGAAATGATATTTGGTCCAGCACCACGAGCTGAGGTACTTCCAAGATATATGTATGAAACTAAAGAAGAAGGGTTTTATAATTTTTATATTGAAAATTACAGAAATATTTTCTTTTTACCAGATTGGCTTTCTGAATTTCTTCAAATTCAATGGAATATCTCTTTAGATATTAGTTTTTTAGAGACTATTCGAGAAGTTTTGTTTATTGGGCTTGTCTTCTATTCTCAAATGGTACTACTTCGAATTGCTATTTCTTGGTTAATTTGGATTAATCCTTATCAATTTCCATGGTCTTATTTGACTGCTGCAGTTGATTGGACAGAAGATGTATTACAGGGAGTTGTTCCATCCGTACTTGGTGTAAACGTAACGGGAAGTGTTTTTCTCGGAGCACTGGGTGTAATGGCAGATAGTTTAAATCATTTAGTATTCACAATGCCATTTCTTCCAAGTGAAGGAGAAGAAAGTAAATTAGTTATTAATAATGAAATGAAAGACGTATTAGTTTTTCATTATCTCCCTAGTTTATGGGCGACACATTCGATACCAAATAACGTACGACAATATTGGTATTACATGCGACCCGATATTTTAGACTACATGCAAACTGCTTATAAAGATTTAAATATAGAATTTTTACCAGAAGAAATTCGACATGAATTATTTCAACTAGGTGACATAACAACTGACGCTCTTCTTAAATAATTTTAAAGTTGGACAAATCCCAAATTATTAATTGTTTAAAATATTAAAAAAAAATGATTTTACGAAAAAGGAAATATTAAAGTTTTAACTAAGTGAACTAGTCTATTCATTACTATTTTCAAATGTTCAATGTAATTTGTTTGAATTACATTGAATCTTTTAATTATTCATTAACCATTCACATTCTAACCTTGAAATAATACTTCGTGCGTCTAGTAAAATTGTTCTTCAGTCAAGTGTAAACCAGGTAAGCTGTTATATAAAGTACTTTTGACTCTTAAGCAATAACAAACAATGCATAATTCGGCTAATAAAAATCTTATGTTTTCATAGTTTAGATTCTAGATAAGTAATAATTGTCCAAAACAGACAAAAAATGCGAAGAAAGTTTTTTTTCAAATTTATCTAAGTGATTTTTAACTAATAACAAATGAGACTTTTGAAGAAATTTATCTTTTAGCTCATGCTTAAACTTTAAAGAACTTTTTCCTTCATAGATTTAAGAATAATTGTTGCTTTGACGATTTTCAATTCTACAAATCCAGTCTTTGTTATTTTTTTCCAGATTACTATTTTTATTTTTTGTTTTAATTCGTGTTGACAATTTGCCAAAAAATCTTTTCCTGAAATTTGATTAATTCCTTTAAATTATAGTTCAAAATAGAGGTCGAATCGACTAAAAACTACTGGAGACAAAAAGGTCCCAGAAACTGATGTATATTTAATTAGAGTGTAAAAGTTTTTAGCATTCAATCCAGAAAATTGAAGAATAGTAACATTCCAATAAGGCAAGTCTGTAACAAATAGAGTTTCTACTCTACTTTCATAACGAACTATAATAGATTGTGTTTTTTGTTTAGATAATTTTTTGTTCATAAGAGTCAAATTCAATTTCAAAAAAATAATTTATTATATCTGTCTATCGTGAAGAATTTAAATGTTGATATTGAAAAGAAATCTAATCTATTGCTAAATTTTGATATTGAAAAGAAAAATCATTTTGATTCATATTTTATTGAAATTTGTATTTTTAGTATATAATAGCAGACTTTGATTTTAAACTACTTTAAAAGATATCGAAAAACCTCAAAATATGTAATCTAGGGTATATTCTATTTTTAGAATTAGATGGGTAGAAATGAATCAATGATTTCAATTTAGGGATATGAGATTGAAATATCGTCTGAAACGGCTATAAGATGGCCTGTTCCTATGGTACGGTTTGATAAAATTAAAAAGTTTTAGGTTGCAAAAGTCTGGTTACTTGAAGAATTATTTTATTATCAATATACATTTTTCTTACCCAATTTTTTCAATACTAAACTTACTAAAGATTAATTTAATGTTCGATTTAAATTTATTCAAACTTTTAACTTCTGTCAATCTGGAAAAAGTATTTCTTATTGAAGAATTTTTAACTAATTATCTAGCTGTTATTTCAAATCAACGAAAAAATAACATTAAAAAATATTTTCTAGAACTGGTTCGAAAGTTAAAAGATAATAATTTAATAGAATCTAATTATAAAATTATTATTCACTACCATCTCTGTAAATTAATTAACTACTCAAAACATTAGTGAAGAATTCATTATTGATGAAAAATTAAATTTAATGAGTTTTTAAAATACCTATGGGGTTAGACTACCTACAAATTGTTAATTTAAATTAACAATAAATGCTTGACTTTTTTATAATTTAAAGTACAATTGATTTAGTGTATTAATTTATCAGAAAATAAAAATGGTAAAGTTTAAAAAAATATTTTCCTCTCTTAAAACAAAAGCCGGTAATAAATTAACAAATCTTAAGACTCAATTTAAAAAAAACTACCAAGAAGTTAAGAGTCAACCAAGATCAAAACGAAAATCTTTATTCCTCGGCTTTGGAATGGTTATGACCATTTTTGGCGTGACACTGCTAACTCCACTATTATCAGCTGTCGCAAAAGATGTCCCAAAAGGTTCACCAAACCCTGGTTGTACTAACGTAGCTCCTACGCCGACACCAGCGACGACCTCAAGTGCAGACATTATCAAAGGGATGACTGGCGCAGCCGGAGCTGTGTGCGCTCTAGCTGTTAGTTCTGGTTCTTTTATAATTGGCATAGCGTGTGGTGTAGTTGTAGTTGTCGGTATTCTAAAAGCTCAAGGTAAATAAACGAGCATTCATTTTGACTTTTAAAAAGTAAATAAAATATCTAAAGTCAAAATGAATACCAATTTTTGTTCCTCTTCAGCACCATTTTAAGAGGGTATTTTCGACCTAATTTTCTTTCAAGTACCTTTAACTAAATTTAATTTATTTTCATTCTAGACCATTTTAGGGCCATTTCCGAGCATGTTGGGTTTTCTGATCCCGTGATTAATTTAAATGGAAATATTTTATTAATTTCTACCGATCTTACTGTTTCATCTGAGGTAAACTCTATTTGGATTAAAATACTGGAGAGTCCATTTGAAATCATTTTAGGTATAAACTTAGCTGAAAGGATTTCAAACGGATTGTGATGCATTTAAATGGTAAATGGGAAAAGATTATGTTGTCTCTTGACGTGATTGATTTTGAACTGGAATCCAAAGAAGAATTATGGTGTTGGGAATTGTTAAATATACTTAATTAAGCGTATATACGCTTAATTAAGTTATAAAGGGTGGACATCTCATGGGAAAAAACAGTCCATCACTCGGACTGTTTTTTGACCTGAGAAAATTTTCCAAAATGATGAAACCACCTTGTATTTAATTGTTAAATAGGTCATTATGAATTTCTATTTTTAATTCAAATTAACAATTTTCTTAGTTGTATAACCCCGTAACTTAAATCTAACTATTGTTAATTTCTACAATGATATCTTC